AGACAGACGCCAGCGACGAATGGCGTCATCGCATAGAGCCTTTCAAGGGCAACCTTTGGGAAGAGCAAGGTCTTGTAGAAGTTATTCGCCTTAGCACCCCCCGAATTCCTTTCAACCCCAATATTTAAATAGAGGGGCTTGGGTCTGGTCTACTAAGGCCCCACTTACTTTCTTTTTTATTTGAATTTCTCTTAGTTCTTTAAATCAAGAATGTCGGATCTAGTACTTACCTATCTTATTTCCCTTCTTTCAGCAGCTGCTTTACCACTGAGTGTTATTATAGTCGCTAGCTGGCGAGTCGCGAGGCTTCGCCAGTTAACGATGGCCTCTTACCAGGAGCGAGTGGACGAAAGCGTCGCCGAAACAATAAAGGAACAGCTTAGTGATAGGCTGTTAACTCCATTATTGAACTCTAATCTTCCACCTGGAAGAACGGCGTATGACATAATAGACCGCTTGGTACCGGGGAATGATATAGAATTACTCTCTTCCATATATACAGATTTGGCTGAACTCGGCGTGGAAAGTGAGTATTACCTACAATTACTCCAAGTTATTAATTCTTTTTGGTGATGTTTTGATCTTATTCGTATTCCGATCGAAAAAAGAAGGTTTCAGTTACGGTGGGGGGGAAAGCTGGAGGGGATCCCAGTGGTTAGAGTAACTGGCCTATAAGGTTAGCGAGGTTCCTGCTATGGTGAAGTGAAAGATCTTTCACTTTAGTGGGAAGAAGACAGGTGGGAGCGAGCGGAGCGCGAGCAAAGCAAGTTCCAGTGGTGGGGTGTCTTCCTGGTCCCATTTCAGTATCCTGTTGTAGAACGACGCAGCAGAGGGAGTTGTCAGTGGAGGAGTACACGGCTGAATTTTCTCATCTTATTTATGATACGTTGTGATATCATGGAGCCAGAAGAACAGATTTTTGCTGCGTCGCTTTCGTTTCGCTGCCATTTCATTATGTTGTGCCCGGGTACACCTCCGCATACATAGATGAAACGGCGATTAACTGCAGTCGCTGACCTTTTCAGTCAACCAATGTCCGCCGTCTTGTACTGATAGCCTCAATTTTTCGAGAAAGGATTTAGCACACTTTCTGTAGCTCGACGCCTCTATCTCTACTCTCTGAGAGAGACCTAGCCGGCCCGTTTCCGCTACGGGACAGTGTTAAAAAACAGCATTATCCCGAGAAGCGCCGTATAGCAAATCGTAGTGTAGTGTTCCTGCCGAGTGTTGCTCATGGTGAGCCCTCTTAAGAGCACGAGAATTCGTTTTTTAATTTGGCTTGACTACTTTCCATCTTTCTTTCTCCTTCTTTTTTTGGTATACCGCTCCGAGAGCAGGGAGCTAACACTGTTTCTAAAAGAAAAAATGTTTCGTAAGTTAGTAGTGTCTCCTGATCCTGCCGTTCGTAATCACCCTCTGTTTTTAGGTCCAACGCATCGGGATCCTAATTCCCTATTTTCGTCTCATCTTGGTCGTGCTCGTTATCGTGGAAAAAGTGGAGTTCATATGGTGGCAGGATGTTACAGTAGATATACATGGTTCTTTTTTCTTCGTGCCAAATCTTAAGTTTTTGATGTTTTTCGAACCTTTCACTTATAACCAAGCATTTTGAGAAACCCATAACATTTTTCAGAAGTGATGGTGGTTGAGAGTTTACTTCTAACAGCTTTAATGAGTATTGTGTGCATCATGGAATTCAACCGTAAAGGTCATAGTCTCGTCCTATTCTGCGCAATAACTAAAATAGATGTATATCGGAGAAATAGGACGGGTATCCTCGTTTTTAGTTAGTTATGTGGAATCACAGCCATCAACAGCTGTGTCGTATTGCCAGCATTGGCTCACTTTACGTCATTCCATCGATGAACCCTGCATCTATATGTACATAGATGAATACTCGCCTGCAAGGTTCTTTCAAGCGGTTAGAAAGATAATTACATATTTAAATATCTACGTTGACTGCCTTGAGTACGGGCCATCCCGCTGTGGGTCCTACGATTGAATGCCGAATCCCCATAAGCAAGAATTCGTATTAATTATTGATCGTCGATCGCTTTCCGCGAAGAGGAAGACCGTGTAGCTAAGGGAATTGCTGGTGATAAACTAAATATCTTAATAAATAGAAGTGTGCCTCCGAAGAGACTCTTTCTTACGTCGAACTTCTTCTGGAGCCGGGACATTTCTGTCTGCGATCGTGCCTATAGCCGGGCAGTTCCTGAGCTTCTATATCCGCCCGAGCATGTGAGTCTATCTAAGCTGGTAACAAATAAGTAAATAGGCGTTGTTTGGGTCTGTCTCTCAAAGTCTGGTATTGGTTTTTTTAGTCTATACATGGATGGCTTTCCTTGTACTGGCAGTTGGTCTCAGTTGCCCAGAACCAAAGGGTTGGTTCTAAGAGTGCAGTCTATGTGAGTTAGGGGTAGCCCTCTAAAAGCAGGTTTCATTTCTGGAGAATCTGTCCGCAAGCGTGCTTTGTGCTTTCCTTATCCTTTCTTTTAGGAATTCCCTTCCCCCCGGGGGTTCAAGATTGGGTTGGTTAACCTTCCTCCCCTAGGGGTTTAGTTTGTTCAAATCACTAAGCGTGATCCCTTAAGGTGACTGGTAGGTTAGCTCTTGAAGTGAGTTTGCTTCCCCTGCCCGGCATTCCATACTTTTTGAAGTAATGGTCTAAGTGCCTCCCTCCCCTACAGGATCTATGGGATCGAGAGACCGAGGGCGCTCTTATCTTATAAAGGCATAACTCGAGTCATTCCTCTTTTAGTAGATCCAGATCGAGTATATGTACAAAAGAATAGCTCCTCGCCCTCTAGGTGAGTAGCTTCTTCTCTTTGCTTGGCTGGTGGTTAACTAAGTGGTCTTTCGCTTTGCCTTTCGTATAGTGTGAAATCCTGATCCCAGTTCTTCCCCTCTATCTATTAGTAGGAGCTCTGCCCCGTCTGCGTCTGGAGGACGAGCTGCTAGCCCCCGAGCAAAGCAATAGAAGAAGAGGGGCTTCCCTAGTCCAATATGTGATGTGAGTAATATAAACCTCTGGAGCTAGTGGGATAAGGGTCATCTCCCGGGTAGGGTAGGAATGCTCTTATAGTAACAACCTATCTTATTCAACAACTTATTTTGTACAAAAATTGGTGGTAATATAATAGGTTGTTCATCCTTTTTACTATCTGCTATAGGCAGTCATTGGTGCATTTCCTTTGTAGGACTGCCCCTCTAGTAGCTGCACATTTCGTGCAATAAATAGAAGGAGTTCTTTGGGGCCCATACACTAGGTTGTTTTTGGTCGGATAAAGGCTCCCTCCCCGAGGGAAATAAGACTAGAGGCGCTAGTCTATTACTAAATCAGTTCTTGAATAAGATGTCCTCCTACTAAGAGCGATGCCTTGGGACCAGTAGCCAGGGAAGGGCAAGCTGCTGCAGCTAGAGTCTCTTGTCTTAACGTCCGCGTCTCCTCATCTATGAGAGGGAAGACATTGAAGAAGCTAAAAGCTAACAGCTGCTACGTCTTATCATCTGAGCTAGCGTCTGATGCCTCTCACTCATAAGATTGCTCTCTTACAAAGAACCTCAATAGGAAAGAGCGGCTAGCTAAGACGGTGCAGACGTTATCCTTTCAGTAACATCTTCTTACGTCTGCTTGTTAACGTCTGCTGCTGGACAGAGCATAGACTCAGAATAGCAAATGTAGGGGCTTTTTGCGCTATGAATCTCGGGGTTAACGGGCTTCTAGTCCTAAATAAACCAAAGCCCAACTAGGTTGTTGCTCGGGGACCAGTTGCACCCCATCTTTGTAGCTACCGGTTGTCTGTTCTGAATATGCCACTTGTTTGTCTTACAGCTCTTCCTTTAGCAGCCAGACAGATGTGACCTTCTGAGTGCGTTAGTTCAGGTAAGGCAAGGTTAGCAAAGGCAGCTGTTGGTTGGGGTGCGAACTCGTAGCTGACGTTGGTTGTCTAAATCTGCCTCTTCCGCTTCTGTCTTTCTTTCGCCTTCTGCTTTACTTGACTAAACCCCGCTTACAGCTTTAGGGCAGGTGTGCGTTAGAGCTCGGACAACAGGAACATGGCATTAACGTTCCTAAGCTTATGAATGTGAAGCTGCTTCTTCAGAAATATTATGACGTGTGCCGCTCGTGGTGTAGGAGGTTTTTATCCCACTTTGTGAAAGAATCGATAGCCACCAAGATGTATTCATGTCCAATTGGCTGCCTTCGGGTTAACCTTCCTATGATATCTAGGCAATATACTGCAAAGGGCCGTGGTGTGGTTTGGTTATGAAGCTCCGTCGGCGGCGCGTGGATCAAATTCGCATGCACTTGGCACTTGTAGCATCTCTGGATGCAATCCCTCTCCATCGTACAAGAGTAATATCCTAGGCGAAGTCTTTTTTTGGCAAGCCTGTGCCCATTCATGTGTGGACCGCAGACTCCTTCATGCACCTGGCATCTCTTTGGCCTCCCTTTCATCTAGACATTTCAACAGAATGTTGTTGGTTGACCTTTTATACAACCTATCTCCACAGATTACGAACTGCATGGCTAGTCTGGTCCGCCGATCTCTCGGTCTAGCGTCGGGAGTGGTTGCTCTCGTACCTATAGGTACAGACTACAGCGGCAGATTCAAGCGCATGAGTTCAGAGGGATCAGTTGAACGTCTATAGATCGTGATCTGAATATGAAGTGGATTCCAGGGACAGCTGCTTCTATAAACACAAGAAACGGTCTTGTGGACTTACAAAACGGATTGATAACTTGCCAGTACACGCCGAGCCTCCTCAATGAGGTACCTCATCTCATTGAGGATTACGGGAATCGTGGTGCCGCCCAGAGGCGATAGGGGGGACCAATGCGCGGTCTATGTGCCTAAAGATTGAAGAAAGGCCTTTACTAATAGGTTTGATAAAGGCGCTTTTAAGCCCTTTTGCTTGCTGAGAAATGCCCCATCTCCTATTCTGTGCTCGTGGATATCTAAACTATTGGGCCCATAGCTTAATCAACAGTAAAAAGGTAAGGCAGTAACAGCAGTAAAAGAGAGTAAGGGAGCGTATCGCGATTCTAAACCTCAAAGGCTTTTCGATAGGAGCTGCTTGCCCTGCATTCGATGCATCTTCTATCAGTTTTCTGTCTTCTCCCCTCTCACTTCTGACTTCCCAATCTCCATTCCTCGTTTAAAAGCCGCTTCTTATTCTACATCGTTTGCTCAATTCCATTTCCCTTTCTCCTTATAAAGAGAAAGTTTTTTGGCATACCTGCTGCATGGATTAGATGTCCAGATAAAGCCCTCGACCTGGGAAGTATTTCGACCTCACTATCAGGAGATGGGAAGCTTGAAAAAGCGGATTAGAGCTCCTTCTTCCGTAAAAGAACTGCTGCAACTACAGGTGAAAGGAAAGTGGCAAGGGTCTTGTATGATGGAGAAAAAAGGACCATAATCAAAAGATAGACCCAATTCAATGGAGGATGGGAAGTACGACTTGCCTAAAACTTATGAAAGAAGTAGCTACTGCGAGTGCCCGGAATTCATGGATTCTCTGGTAGAGGGGCGAAGAAGCTCGACCAGAGGGAGAGGGGAGTCGAGGTGGAATTTTTTTGTGGGCTGGCTTAAAATAAGCCCCCAATTGCAGTAGGAGTAGCCACTTGTTTCATGGCTTTCATTTTCGATCCTGAATCTCCATAAATGGGTATGACTGGTTAAGGTGACCAGCTTTGTGCGGCAACCGTTAAGGTACTCTGGATTTGTTATAGCGCCACCATTTCATAATAGACATTGTCCGGGAAAGCTAGTCTTGGAATTGCTGTTTTATCCTACTGACGCTCTTCTATGAAAGTTGAGGCTTTACTCTAACTGGTCTGTTAAAGTCTCCTTGCTACGGCCTTTATTTAATATCCCTAGCTCGGAGGGTTACTCGGATCTTTCGTTTTTGTACTCTACTCGTTCCTTGAAGGTAAAATGAAAGTAATTGGAGGACGGTTAGTGTCTGTTCTTCATGACTCTGGAACGTTATAGCTAAGGAGCGGATTTCAGGGTCCCCTGACTTGCCAAACGGTTTCCGGTATACCTATACAGTCAGTCTTTACACACATGATAGTGGCAGCCAGGTTATCGACGATTCTACAATAGGCGGCCGCTGGAAAACCCGACTTAGCGAATCACTTCCAGGCTGGCAAACAATCTATCTCGTGCCAGTGGCATACCGTACCGTATTGTGCTGAACACTCACAAAAGCCGTGGCCTTCCGCTATGTTAGACCCTCCCCTAGAAGTACAATGGTTGGTCCGTCCCTCCGGAACTGGTAATCTCCGTTTGACTTGAAAGGAGCGTAGGGCTTTTCGGACCTATTACCATCGATGCAGATCTTGCAAGTAAAGTAGCTCCTTTTCGAAAGTAGGATTCAGCTTCCAAATGCCAGCCAGTTAGTGCGAGACAAGAACGGTTATTGAGTACGCTTACTAGCTTTTCCGTGTAGGTGAGGCGAATGGGGGCCGATGGATCTGCTGTCAAGGTTTCAAAGCGCATATCATATGAAGAGTGGCTCTGCAAAGATCAGCTGCTGGTCAGTTGGATAACCTCTACCTCCACATCTGTGCTTCAATCCTCAAGCTCAAGTAAGAGATCTGACTCATGCACATCCGATCTGGAATGCCCTTCATCTTCATGAGAACTTCGCTCAACAATCCCAAGCTCGAGAAATGCAACTGCGATTGCCTTCTCTCGATTCCTATGCCCTTGCTTTCACCTCCAATAATAGATTCTGAAAGAGCTCCATCCGGGGGGAGTTTTGGAATTTCAAGAGATTTGGACGATGACTGTGAGCTTTCCAATCAGATCTATTCGGCTTTCGCAGGTAGGCAGCTTTCCAGCCCATCTCTATATGTATCTTCATTTTGATTCCACTCATGCAAATTGAGAGTATCATAAGCATAATCTTCTCCACCCCTCCAATTTGAACTCTCAACAGCCCTTCCCCCCTTATCTAATAGGCGGATGCAAGCATAAAATGATCAAAGATCGCAAGAAGGCTATCTCTGGCTTCTAACATCAGAGAAAAGACAAAGCGCTTCAAGGGCGAAATGAAAAAGGAGTAATGGGAATCAAAGGTTAAGAAGTATAGGCCTTCCATCTCTCCCTCTCGCCCGGCTCAGTCTCAATCACGATAGTGGCCTCTCTTTTATAATTTATTATACGGAAGAATCAAAGAATCACTTCTACATCTTATCCTGGAGAATGGATATCGATCATTTCATCTCTCTGGCCTGGTATCGAGACTCACTCATTTCCTGTTTGCGGCGAGTGAGAAGAAAAAGGATAGCCTTTCCCAATCCCTTCGTGAAGAGATCGGCACTTGATCTTCACCTCTAATGGTTGGTCTTCCTAAGAGAATTCCGGCAATCACCTTTTCCCCAAGAAAGTGCCCTAAGTGAGTAAGGCGGCGACTTCTACATGCTTTCTTCTCTCGTAGAAGACCTCTTTCTTTGGAGGCTAGGCTGCAACGGTTGAGCGATGGAGGAGAGCAAAGCTACCTTGAGGTTGGTAGCTGATGAAAGCCTTTAGGTGGAAGTGTTCATTGCCTTAAGTTAAGGAAATATTACCAAATGAAAAAAGGGTTAACCGAATAATGCGCTGAAAAGATGACAGAGCGAAGTTTGTCGTAGACAAAGGGTTGGTGTAACTAACTGAGCCGATAGGCAATTTCGGACTTATTATAAGACAGTATACCTCGACGGCTAGAGAAATGAAGTAGCTCGACTAGAGGAGATCCCTCCTTAATTAAGCCTTTTTCTTTCCGAGGACAGCACAGGGCTCAGCACTCAAACTGTATAGGTTTCCGCATTTGGAGGGACAACTACGGCTTATCCATAAGCAAGGGCCTGGCCTGAAACTGACTAAAAAGATACCGCCCCAGCTGAATAAGTATACTAGTAGAGTAGTCTCCTGTAGAGAAAGACGATTAGATAGGCGAAGGGGAACAAAGCTATTTATTCTCTAGAATCTTAAGATAAATCTATCTATTATCATTAGCTCTTTCAGGGAAATACCTATAGATTACTGGTAGGGATGGAACATAACTCCCAGAAAGGAAAACTTCCACTGCCCCAGCTTTTGACCTTGACCTAACCCTTTAACAACCTAGACCTAGCTATTAACCTGTGCCTGCCCTAGCCGTCTTTGATCTAGCTGGCTTGAGAAAGAAAATCCCAGATAAAAGCGGGACCACCCACAGGCATAGTGACCAAATAGACCCTCTCTTGTAGCTCGTGAAAGATCGGGCTTAGAATCGGGAACGGGCATAGAACGGAAAATGAGCCTGTTAACTACTTGCCAGGTTCGCCTACCTTATTAGATTCGGCCTACAGAACTTATTGGATTTACTTACATTCCTGTTTTTTAGATAACTTCTTCACTGACAACTTCTTTGATTCATCGCCCATCGATCAAAAGAAAGACTAACGGCCTAAAAGCTTCCTTCGCCTGAGACTGAGCTTACCTTACCCACTTGAATGTACTATCTATTTGAGTTCTATTTTCAGTTTCGTGGCTGGATTAGAAGTTCGACTGAGCTATAGTCTCCGGACTAGTTGAACACTGACTCTTATTCCACTACTAGAAGTCCTTCTTCTTGAGTGAGATTGAATCTTGAGCCCCCATCCTTGCTTTGATTTCCATTTATCTTCTCCACGGATGAACACCGGAATGGATTGATCTGACTCAATCTCTTTCTTCATGTCTCGCCCTGAAGATCGAATTCCGTATTTACATTGATTTGACCTACCTTCGGCAATAGTGAGAAATTTAGCTTTCCTCTATCTATCGCCTGCAACTTCCACTGAAAGACCTCCTTCTTCCCTGGGACAACACATCCTTCCAAGCTACTTTGGCACCTTCAATCCCACTCCAAAGAAAGATTCTCATTAATTGTTCAATCTCATCAATAACTTTCTTAGGGAGCATGAAAACAGAGGACCAATAAACCTGAATTGAGAAAAGAACAGCCTTAATAAGCTGGACTCTGCCACTATAGGATAGGCTAAAAACCTGCTAGTCCAACTTTGTATCTTCCTAGTAATTCTATCAACTAGAGGTCTGCAGTCTTCTGCTTTGCACATGGTAGTGATTAGAGGAACACCAAGATATTTTAAGGCAGTGTGCACTCCCAAAGTAGCCAAAATCTCAGTTTTAACAGAGCTAGCTTTCAACACCCGAAAAGAAAATGCTGCTCTTGTTAAAATTAGGGAGGAGACCAGAGAGCTTTTAAAAGACTTTTTTAAGTACCCTAGCAGACTGACTGTCCCCTTAGAGAACATAACATCAATAAGTCATCACCAATGACAAACAAGTAGGGGGACAATCTGAAGCAGCAGCCTCCCTAGATTAGCCGAGCCAAAGTAAAGTATATTTAGTAATTCCTGAACTGGGGGAAACTCCTCTTTGACTCTTTCTTCACAGTCTTATTAATCAATCTATTTCCATTATGCAACAGATCACGTAACTGAGTCTTTATCTGGGGAGGGAACTTACTTTTAGATGGGAAAGCCGTGTGCAATGAAAAATGCAAGCACGGTTTGGGGAGGGTTTTTTACCTATTTTTTAATAAATAAATTCTCTACTCCGGGCAACCCATTATAACCAATATAACTAGTATATTCAAATCTACTGAAATTCTATATTCTATTTCTATTTATAGATAATTCGTGTGCTTGGGAGTCCCTGATGATTAAATAAACCAAGATTTGACTGTGATTTTAGAGAGACGCGAAAGCCTTTGGGAAAAAAGATAGACTATCAATCATTGGTGTTAAGGCTTCTAGTATTAGATAAAGGATAGGAACTTCGCATGTCGGTCAACCAAGAGAGTCTACACACAACCTGAGGCTCCCGTTATGGTTAATGACGCGAAATATATAATAGAAAGTTTTTTGAAGGAAGTGGGAGTTCGCGGTCAGGTTTACTTTCGATATGGTAGGCGTGACCAGTCACAGACTCATGTTGGCTAATATAATAGAACTACTGGACTATTCTACGAGGATACATTTTCGGTGTCCGCTTAATCAGAAGACTCGGTTTTCTTTTAGGATTATCCATTGAAGGTAAAGATGGGATCATCGCAATTCGCAGATGATGGAATCTATGATCCGTCGGTTGGTTCATGTGTGACTAGAGAAACCAGTCGCTCCCATGATATGTGGTTCGCATTTCCATTGCGAAGTTACAGCCGTCAATGTCTGATACATTTTCGGTCTTTTTTATGTTTTCCCTTCGCTTCGGCCTCCTCATTTTCTTGTTTTAATCTTCTGGTTTCTACTCCTTTGTCTCTATAGGTTGTGATCGTCTTATAATATATCTGAATTTGATTTGGTGAATAAACCGGTGCTTAGTGGTCGAAGACTTGCTATTGAAAGATTTCGATTGTTCCATTGTGACGAGACCACCTGGACGAAGTCATGTCGGCGATGACCATTTGTCTCGTCTGCGTAATGGAGAAGGACCTGAAGGGGTGCAGGCCCCCAGACGCTTCTTCCTTGTTCAAGATTAGGAAAACGAGACAGGAGCCACTAACATTGCCGATTCACAGGTGTTATTCTCTCCGATCCCGATTGGCCTATTCAGCAGCGAAAAGATCTGGTTCGGAAGTCCGTATCAGCTAATGAACGGAGGGGTCGACGTTCACCGACGATGTATTCGAATGATGTTAACGATGTTATGGAAGAGGCGCATCAAGGCCTCACGGGTGGACATGTCGGTGCGGATGCTACTGCACGGAATCAGTGTTTGGCAGGTTTATGGTGGCCTATTGGAGGATGTCACATAATTCGTGCGTTCCTGTGATGCATGTCGACGAACTGGCAAACCAAGGATATAGAACCCTGAAAGGAGTTGCGGCTAAGCTGGGAAATGATTTTATGCCGTTGAAGCCATCTGGAATCTTTGAACGTTGGGCATTCTCTGGTCCTATTACATTACACCCCCTTCGCGTGGAAACCTATAGTTGTGGCTACGGAATCTATGAGTCTGGTCAGGGGCATTTACCTATCAGTCCTAAGGCGCAATTGGAGCACTAAGCCCTTAGACTGCGTTACTCCGTTGATTAGACCCCCTTCTTATAGTCTCCTACTCCTGATGGTTATTTCGGATTCTGGGCCTGGGTGGTATCTAAAAACTATTGATTCAACTTCTGATTCCTCGGACATTCACATTGATCCAGTTTAGGCAGCTTTCAGTCCTGGGAAAGGAAGGGGAAAGATTGAATCTTGAAAGACTGAGCCCCCGGCTAGCAAGATCGGGAGGTTTAGTGTCCTCTTAAGAAGGAATACCCAACTTCTGGGGTCCGCTTCGATCACGAGAAGAGAAGAGCGGACCATTGAAAGTCTCAATTCCTATCCGCCCAAGGCAATTTCAAATCCAACGATTTATTTACCTACGAATCCGCTATTACGCAACTCCGCTGTTGGATGCGCAAAACAACCTATTCCCCTTTCCGACGACTCGGTGACCTTTGACACGTTACACCTGGTTGCACGTAATCTTGACTTTCGCCTTTCACTCGTGCAGTTGGACTGACTAGTGACTTTGAACCTTGAGACCGCCTTGTTCTAATCTTTTTCCTAAAGAGCAATCGATTACTATACTAGTGCATGCAAACTGAAATCTTAGAGCACCTTGATCCTATTGAAAAGAAAGGGTTCAGGCGAGAGGCGGGGTCAGAAGAGTTCAGATAAGGCTGGATCCGGGAAGGCTTAAGCCGATACCGAGGGGTTTTGAAACCGATCCCAAAAGCACTTCGCTTCCTCAATCAAGGTAAGGTAATTTGAGAAGCTATCGAAACTATTCCGAAGTTGATGATTTCGTTCTAGCTAGGGCAATAGCAGGTAAAGAGAGAAGTTTACGCTCTCCAACAAAGAAGCACTCACCTCCTAATAGAAGAGATAACGTAAGGAAGAAAGACTAGCAGGACGCTGTAAGCGGTCGATCAATTGAGACTACTTAGAGTCCGCTAACTAGGGGAAAGAGAAGCACTAAGATGAGAAGATATAACTTGATTCCCCTTACATAATCCTCCTGTTGGAACTAGATAAGAAGGGACTTGAAGCTTACAGTCCTTACTCAACTACAAGTACATAGAGAGCAGCTTCCACCTATTGTACTATGCATTGACGCTGCAGATGTCAAATTGCAGTTGGCATTAGGAGATAGAGAGCAAAAGGAATGAATCTAGGGTACTTTGTGCTATCACAAACAAGAAAGCGGTTAGTCCTTATGCAACTAAGAGCACAGGCAGGAAATAAAGCGACATCCACAAAGAAAGATATGGCTGCATCTAATCTTATTGGGTCTAGCTTCTTAGAAAGCCATAGGGAGAGACCGGACAATCTGATGATATACACTTGTGATATCAGAGAATAGTCCGTAAGAGTGGAGGCAGCTGATTCTTCTCCAATTTTCTGTTGGCTTCTAATGGGATTCAGGATTCAAACAAATAGGAATTCGAAAGAGCGTAGAAAGATGGTCGAGCAGGCAGGCATAGGTAGCCGACAGCAGCAATATCTTGAGCAGCAAGAGAAAGAAGGACCAACGACGATCAAGGAAGAGAAAGTGGGAGTAGCAAGCAGACGCAAGAGGAACAAACCTCATTTTGATTTCATCATAGGTAGAGAGCACAGACAAATGAAGGAACCATGGAAAGAAGGGACACCACAATCAAGAAATTCATTCTTGTTACGCTAACTCATGCGGATAGAAGACCTACCGCAAAGAAGGAGTTGGTGAGAGGCTTAGACAACTATTCGACTGACGGGCCGTGGCAAAGGAACCACATAGTGAAGGTGGGTATCATCTTCATGCAGGGGTATTCAACAGGAATGCCTCCAAGCATCCTGCCACTAACTAAGAAGATAAGAGAGTACTTTACCGAGTATAATACCGTGGGAATGAATCTAAGGCTGAACCTAGAAAGAAAGGAGACCACAATGGTAAAAGACTTGAAAGAAGAACCGGGGCTTTGATCGAGATAGAAGGACAGAGAGCAAGGAGCGAAGCGCTAGACGCGAGTTTGGTCACATAGGCTCGCTTAGGCTCTTTGCAAGAGTAGGCTGCTTATGTCATTCTCTTTTTCCTCTTCTGCCTTTTCTTTTATTTCTTTTCTGGTATGCACGTGAAAATCAATATTAAATTAAATAAAAATAATAAATAAGAGGGCTTACTCAGAAGGAGAAGGACATCCCTTGTGTACGAACTAGGGCTATTCAAAGACTGTCCAAGAAGAGATGACTGGTCAAGTCTTTTCCTTTCTGTGGGATTACCCTTTGGCATAGGCATAGAAAGAGCTTTCACTCAACTGCCTTTACTGGTCGAAAGAAGACTAGTTGCCCTTCTTCTCTTTGTCCAATCATTCCCTTTGATAAAGTCCCAGAGCCTATTCTTGCAAACAGCCTTTTGTCCTAACTGCGCATTTGAAGCTTCTTCTATCAAAGAGCTTGGGCATCTTTCGATGAGTAGGTCCGGAAAGAGAGTTAGTTAAGGCGATACCTCCCCGTCACTCCGCCTCTTTCTCTCATGTGAAGGGGGTGCTTTCCTTACAGGTAGTGACTAGACCACTTGCATATCGAACAGATTTCACCCTCAATTGAGTAAGTACGATATGACCTAGGAACAACCATAGTACCGAACTTGTATAATCAGTAGACTGTTAAGAGAATGATTTTCTAGATCCTTTGGATCGCTGCGGCCTTTGCTCGTTCCCAAAAGAGTCAACCTTATGTCGTCTGTTATCCACACCAGACCAAGATATTCACTCAATCACAGTAGTTAGGCACTACTGTTGAGAGCATGAATATGAGGTGAACTGCTATATAAAGAATATCCTATGTACACTGTGCCAATGAGGTTGCCTCTTTGGACACACCTAATCTAGAAGTGAACTATTTAAGTAAACGTAAAACTGTAATGATAAGAAGCTCAGATGCGCGAGGTTTTATTCCTCCACCCCTGTTTGCACGGAGGAAAGAGTTGGTGCCAAACAAATCGATAAAATGCCAACAGACAGATGTTTGAGGGACGGAGCCTCGGCAAGGCGTCTTCCGATCGACACGTAGCAGCCTAAATGTGTAGGATCCTCTTTCCGACGTCAGATCGCACATGGCCTGGCACGAACTCTCGTTCATCAACAACAAGACTCCAAATTTCAGTTGAAAGAAGGGGAGCCCTTCCCTCCTGGTCTAAAAGGTATGAAATCCTCGTCGGTGCCACCTTGGAGGCCCCACATCCCAGTATCATCCGATGCTACTTCGAATTCGGATCGAGCTTACGTTAACCCAATCGCTGAGGGAAGATCGGCGGGGGCTTAAGAGGTAGGGATCGGTAGTGTGCCCCAGATCATCTGGTACCAAACTATTGCTACCCAACTTGGTTCACGCATAAGCCAGTATGTATACCGGTTCGCCATTTACCAAAGAGCGAGATGCTACTCCTGTTTACGGCGGCGGAGGTGCCTTCCAATCACACAAAAAAATGAGCGAGAGGGTAGCCAGTCTATCTCAAATAAAGGGACAAGGTGACACCTCTCTAGTCCATTTGGTTAGATGAACGGAGGAACTAGTTCCATGCCTAAAAGGCGATTGGGGGAGTTAGAGGGCCGGAATGGGATAACAGGAGGTCCAGAAGGATATAACCGACCTGGAATATATATAATTAACGAAATACAGATTGGACTTGTCCTTAAAGAACGTAGAGCCCACAAGGGAAAGAATTGGATCTAAACATTAATTGGTCGTGTATTAGCGGACAATATATGGGTCTACGATGCATTGCCACGCGAAATCAAGATATTGGGATTGGACTTGCCAATCGATTCATAACCTTTCGAACACAACCAATATCGATTCGAACTCCTTTTACTTGTAAGAGTACGTCTTGGATCTGTCGATTATTTTATGGCCGGAGTCTTACTCACGGCGACCTGGTCGAATTGGGGGAAGCCGTTGGTATTATTGCGGGCCAATCCATTGGAGAGCCGGGCACTCAACTAACATTAAGAACGTTTCATACCGGTGGAGTATTCACAGAAGGTACTGCAGAACATGTACGAGCCCTCTGTAATGGAAAAATGAAATTTCATGAGGATTTGGTTCATCCCACACGTACGACTCGTTCACAACTCTCAGGTCCCCACCCGATTTCTGATAGAATTCCTGGTCTGTTCTGCTGTAAAAGCCGGCATTTATGGCACTGCTGCCACCAAGAATGCGTCCTCTGGTGTTGGGGATCCCATTCTCGGATGTGAAGGCTTGGGCAGGGGAGTCAAATGTATCAACCTCAGTGAGCGTGGCCAAGAATCCTTCCTTCTTGGGTTAGCAAATTGGGATTTCCATAAGGCCTCGAAAAAGCACAAGAATGCTTCTTATTGAGGCTAAATAATAGATTTGGATTAGTCTGACCTGTACTCGGTAAATATTCATTTACATAAGAAAGTGCCACAAATCGCTTTGCCTGCCCCAACTCAAATCAAATAACCAGCTATGAAATTTGACGGGTCGATACGATGAACGGGAAATCCCCCGATGTTGCTTCATTGAAGTCCCTCATGGAAGAAGAATTGGCTGATGTTGAAGGCTTACCAAGGGAGATGCTTTTAGTCTTTGAGTCACAGAAGGATGCTCTATAATAACTATTTCCCGGAGGCAGATTCGCAATAAGGGCTTGGCTCTGAACCAGCGAACGGAATACGGGTGAGCCCTCTTACGCATGTAGGGTTAGGATCCAAGGTAATTGAATCCGTCTCACTTCTGCGCTCTTTGCTAGGTTTGAAACCGATTGAAATAGCTTCCTGGCCCACGTGTAGCGGTAGGCAGGAATGCTAATGGGGGTTCGCTAGCCTCGGGTAGGAAAGTCTTTCTGAAAGGGGAGGAAGCGTTGAGTCTTTTACATCATCTTCTGTAGAATCCTCATCCGGGTAAGAAATTCAGTCTGTAAGGAAGCTTTAGTTCCACTTCTCTTGAAGCGTAATACCCTTCCTGCTAGTTTTCCTATCCCCGAATCTAAGGGGGAGCTTGATTTACGGCGAAGACTTGTGAACATCCGAACATTTTCTCCATCACCCAGGGAACGAATGGGGGTAGCTTCCTCTCTGCTAGGCTAGGAATAGGAAGACTTGAATGAAAAGAATTAGAAACTGTGGAACCCTATCCGAATCCATGCCTTTTCTTAGGCTTTTCTTAGGGGAGTTTAAGTTACGCCCAGCTCCTTCGGACTTCAAGTTCCGTGCTTTCCAATTAGTCACTCATAGATCAGCAAATCCGCACATTTGAAGTCTTGTCGAGGAAGCGAATACTTTTTATAGGCAAACTCACGTAATTCATTAAGGTTACCCAAATGGGAGAAGGGAATCTTTCTACACTAAAAAAGAAAGTGACTGATAATCATTTTATGGACCGTAATCAAAATAAAAACCTTTTCCTGGCTTCGAATCAACTCTTTGTTAATGGTATGGGAATGGCGCTTCTCCTAGATACCTCCTCTAGCTCTATTAACATAGACCCTCTTTCTTCATTCTTGGCTCGTAGGTCACAAGGCAAGAGCCTTCGGGTCTTCTATTTATTAGAATCGGGCACGGTACCTCAAATAGAAATTTCCATTGAGCGGATCCCCTGATTCTAGTTTAGCAGGATCTTTTCTTGACACCGAAAGTACATCTTTGGGAACGCCTAGACATCCATCAGTCAGGAATGTTGGGCACCTCGGCAAATCCACATATTTGGCAATGCTCCTTTCCTGAAAGCGATCGGACGGGTAGTTTAAGAAGTTAAGAGGAAGGCAAGTACTCAAACATAAAGCTTTGACGCAGAAAGATGGATGTGAAAGAAGATTCTAGCGGGCACTCTTCCTCTTTTCCACCCCTACGCTATAACTAATTCTCCGCTTGTAGACGCTGGATGAGACCAGAAGGTAGTAAGCGAGCTATCCCTATCCATTTCGCTTTGTTAGTTAATGTAATTACCTGTCCCCTGACCATCCGCTGACCCGAGGCAAAGAACTGAAAATCCATTTCGTGAGGAGGAGGAACCATGCTCTCCGTCGAACTGCTGCGGTTGTGTCTTGTGTCGGCGCAGGTTCACAGTGGAAAGTGGGTCAGGCGGATCAAGCTTCAAGGCTTCAATAAGAGAGAATTTTGATAAAGAAGGAGAGAGATTTGGCGAAGCTCTAAAAGGTACAGTCATCCAAGCAAGGTCATTTGTGAATTCCCGCAGTCAGCTAACCAGGGAATTCAAGACTTCAGTAAGCCTGCTGTCCCTTAGCTTTCGAATAAGCTGTCCAGTATTCCAATCCGGTTAGGTTAGCATTCCAAGTCAGTTGAACTCGGGTGAGATGAAGACTAAGGGAAGAAAAGAGGACTCAGGCATTGAATTTGCCCTTGCTTTCACTCGATCGGAAGGCGTACATCTTTTTTTCTTTCTTCATGGGACTCAATAGCCTTCTATTACTATCTGCTTAGTAAGGCTAGAAATTGAACTTATTAATGAACTCCTTCTACTTCTAGCAAGTGAAGCTAAGACTGATAGCTAATAGGGCTTGATAACCGGCCCGCTATTCAATATTAGACTAGGGAATGTCGATCTTCCTATCTTACTTAGGAAATATCTCTTCTAGTAGCTAGCCACTAACACTAAGAACTAGTGCTGCTAGCTAACAAATATCACTAAGACAGGAAGCTCGGAGGCCCTTACCTTAGGACACTCCGCCTACTATCTATCTGCAATCCCACTAGCACTTCTAGCAAGAAGGTGAGAGAACGAAAGCAACTCAAATTGGCACTCAAACCTTTAGTACTGGAAAGAATAGATGCCTAGTACTGATAGACACCATATCCACGTAATAGACCTTAGGAATGTTACCCCTAATTCCCCTTATCCATTTCATTTGATAACTTGCTTGCCTTTTTTCTGCTAGTGGATGGGCTGGATTGCCTAAGAGGTAAAGAGACTTTCCTTGCTAGCTTGCCCGTCAGTCTTTTGACCTATAACCTGCTGGCTTAAGTTTTTTCTGGAAGGCCTAAGTCCCTCTATCTATTGTTCGAGTAACTCCGTTCCTTTCAAGGAAAGCCTTTAGCAGTACCTTAGGGAAAAGCCCGTTTTCAAGCGGGTTCTAGGATTAGCACTCAAGCAAGACAAGATTCGAAAGCTAGCACTCTTTTCAAGCCTATAGCCTATATATGAATATGAATATATGAATTATTCTCAGCCATCCATATGGGAGTTCCCCGCCAGCCTGTGGGAGTGCCACTATCAATAGGTTAGCTTTGCTTTCCTTCTTGTCCACGCTTTGAAAGCTATAAGACAGATTCACAGTAAGCTCTTACTTATGAGGCTGAAAGAGAGATTGTTAAGTTAAGATCTAGTCTCTTGGGAGATAAAATAAAATACACGGCGCCCGGAAGAACTTATTTCCTTTCTTAGCTTGTGCGAGAGTCACTGCGCGGGACTATACGGACTAGTAAGACTCTCTTCCCAGTACTAATCGATATCAAGGGGCGTGGCGCTTGCTTTCATCAAGATCCGATTCAGAGTGAATAGGCACTGCACCTGGGATCTCTTTCAAAGGAAGGAAAGAGGCCAAACCTACCCATGAAAGTAAGAAAGAAGGAAAGGACTGAATCCGCTGCTATTGGTTTACCGCGTAAGGATTTGCGCTCTCCAAGCAAGGCCGTTAAGGGCGGTAAGGCATTAGGCTGTGGTAAATCTAAGGATTGGGAATGAACGAGGGCTTTATCTCGCAGTAAGGAGCAGCAATTAAGCTTTCAATATCGAGAGGAAGGTTCAAAACGTGAGATGGAAATCAATGGGAATAAGCCCTGAAACCACTTTTGCGGCTTTTCAGCCTTCCTTATGAATCGAATTAAAGAAAAAGATTCTTCATTTATTTATGGAAACGGACAAAGCTCTTTCTTTTCTTAGCTGTATATCTAGCGTCAGCATTCTAACTGGAATTTCGTACCAGTCGTCAAATTTAGATTCTGTCTTAGGGGTTCTGGCAAGTTTGACGAAGACAAGCAAAAAAGATTCCCGGACCTTCACGGACATCGAGGCGGAGTGCAGTTATGTTATTGGTCGTAGGAAACCCCAGCTTAGATGCCTTCGGGATCCTTCTGATGACAAAAACACGATCCCAATGCCATTATCCTTTCTCGACCCAGCCTAAGGTAAGGCACTTCTTTTAAGCTCTCCTACGCTTTTATAAGGTCTTGGGGGCAATGAGGGTCCAGCGGAACTGCTGATATCTCTAATCAAAAAGACTGTTTGTTACCTATTTACATTTTCGTCCTTATTCTCGTACTTCCTAGAGTGGAAGGTATGAGTTCGACACCCGCTTAGCCACAAGGTAAGCTCCAACACATGTTTCGTTAGACCGTCAGCGATTTAGAATTTAGAATTTATAATATAGAACTTGAATGCCCGCCAGTTCCAAGAGTGCAGTCTACGTAAATACCGTAACTTTTTACATTGAGGTGCTCTAAAGCCTCACTTATCATCACTGGTATATGTCTTATAGCAATTCCATCCATTGAAGTAATTAAACTGCCTTCCTAAAATTTGTGGAATCACCCGCAAAGTATAAATTCACTAACCAATTTACTCAAGATTGAGGTTTTCTCGTGAGAAACTCCTACTTTATTCTACTTGCTCGACCTTGGAAATTGAATTTGGCTGAATAAGGATTTACAACCTTTAGGTCTTCTCCTGTATAGTGAGTCTAGTGCTTCCATCAAAGGAAAGACTCGGCTCTCACTTTGTTAACATAAGGCATCTATAGGACCTGTTTTCGTATGATGAGTATCAGTTCTGGGAAGGGGAGGTGCTACGCGCCTTCAATGAAATATTATCCACTGGTACATTCATTCAGACTAGGCTAGGGGCCTTCTCTTTATACACAGCACTAAGAATACGAGAAAAGAGACTAGAAAGATATAACTATAACCGGTTTGATCAAAAGCATTTTATTGAACTGGATTGCAAGAACTTAATATTACCCCCAAAAGAGACGGGATTATGCCTTACAACCTTCACACTCGCTTAATAAATAAAGCAGGATACTAAATCGAAGATTCCACATCCCCTTTTTTTGTGCAGCTATGAAGCATGGAGATGTCCTTTCTTTCTCTACACCTGTAATTCAAACTATTGCGAGCAGGATGCCAACTCATGTTCCTTCCACTAAACTAATATATAGTTGGTTGGTTTTATAAAGACTCAATAATGTTTTTTGAAAGACTCTTCCATATAAAAATTTCCCTAGTCAAGAATTAGATTAGGGCAGAGATTAGACAATGTCTTAAAAAAGGCCTTATGGAGCAACTGGAAATATCTTCACTTTGACGTCTGTCAATCCTATGACTTGCCCTAGAATCAACCCTAGAACTTGAAAATATCAAAAGCGCCCCAGCTGATTTGACGCGGATTTCTCTATCCTTTTATAACTTACTTGATTGGAGTAATTACCAGACTGAAACCGGGGTGAACCGGTGGAAAACTAGCGTTATAGGTCACTGCACTGTAGTTGGCTGGAGCTTGACTTATCCCAACTATAATACTGACTATGCATAGACGAAAGGGGACATTAGGAAAGCTCTCACACCGCCGATTCAGTGGGTCCTTAAAAGATACCAGGCTTCCGAGTGGCGGAACTGATCAAGTTGTATTCTTTGTTGAGTAAGAGATCAACTTAACTTAGAGCCTTACTTTTCTTATGCCTGGTTTTTATAGCTTGCACTGCAGCCAAAAAGACGGGGCTCTTATATTCGGTTAGGGAGTGACGGGTGAAGTTTAACGGCCAACTTCCATTACATTACTTGACTCTCGTACCACGGGTTCGATTCCGGATCCCTTGCTAAGGAAAGGACCGGGCAGATATTATGTATAAATGGTAGGTAGACTGGCGGCTACCCACTTGTAACGTTAGGGAATCTGGCCTGTCAGTATACATTAGTTGCGTTGAAAGACTCCTCCTGCCGAGGAGAAGGTAAGGAGACTACTACTAGCGATACCAAGCCAAGGTTGAAAGAGAAAAAGAACAGGCAGCTGGTGAACCATACCGAGCTAAAGCAAGGTACGACGCTATCAAGCTTTGTTAGTACTCGACTGAAAGGGGAGGGTTTTTTGCCCTTGAGACCTCGTCAACTACTTAGTCTTCTAGAAAAAGAGAAAGCACAACAACCTTGATCTGCGGCTTTGAACCGATTGGAGGGAGTTCTAACGATCGTAGCGTAGGCCAAGCTGGTAACTCAATTAGACTTTCTTTCCCAGCTATGGATGGTGGGTTTAGTCCCTATCTCTCCTCCTTAAGAGCCCTTAACGCATTCCATAACTGAATGAGCTTCCCCGGAGTAAAAGTCCGTGGACTACAACGCTGATCAATCCAACGAAATAATCCCGGCTAGGCATCAGGCTCGATTCTCGGGATCACTAATCACTAACAGAATCGGAAAGAAGGAGAATGTCCTTACTAAAAACTAAAAACAAAGAAAGTCGGATACTTTCAAGGAAATGGGATTCATTCGTATTCTTAACCTAAGGATAGCGAAAGAAAGAACAAGGGAAGGGAGGCCTCATTCCATTAAGCAAGTCCCCGAGCTAAGAGCAGGGCGGATGAAGTCGACAAATCTAAGGGTAAGGGCCCTTTGCTTTTATTTTTAGTATCTACTTTCTCTCCGGGCCAGTCCTAAAAGCCCATCAAATTAAAGTCCGCCTTTCCCTTCCCTCAAGAGCTAAATCGACTGCAGATCTTAGCAGCATCGCTTATTCCTCCATCTTCTTAAATAGAAATAGCATCGGAGTCGTTCACAAGAACTGACTATTCTCTTTCTCGCTTTCTAGGTTTCGAAAGAGAAGTGCTTAAATTAAGCAGAAGTGATCAACGAAGACCTAATATATAAAGCACTGCTGCCATTTCCTTTGCTATCTTTCAGTCCTAAAGTGAAAGTCAATCAAGAGGGTAAAGTAAACTCGATCTATCTTTCCGCCCGAACTTCTCACCTGGTATGTCCTGTATGCCCTACCAGGGGAATCCTGGAGTTACTGAAGGATATTCTGATTCAAGCTCTGAACAAAAGCTCATTCTTTTCTTGTACCCTCATCGGCATCTCCTTACGCTGATTCAATAGCAACTGGATTGTGAACAAGAGCTGAAACACGTGAAAGCTCAAAGCTACTGGTTCTGTTCTGTCATACTCTATTCTAGTTCTTTCTACTCTCGAGTTACCTTTCGAGCAGACTCAGAAAAAGAAGAAGCCCACGAAGCGGTAGCAGCTACTTCTTCTGCTTCTTCGGTTGTTGCCACCTAATTAGCTACGATCAATGAAAATATCGTAATATAAGAAAGCTGTGCCACGAACAGCGCTTTGCCCCTTCTATTCTATATAAGCTGCACTACGCCGAATGATAAAGATTTCCTGCTCCCATCTATTTGTTGTGGGGCATCCCATGCTTTCTGTTGGTCAACAACCAACAAGCAAACCTTATCTATTGTTTACTCGTACAGGCTTGACGGAGTTAAGCTGTCTGGAGGGAATCCTTTTTAAAAAATCAATCATGCCTCAACTGGATAAATTCACTTATTTTACACAATTCTTCTGGTTATGCCTTTTCTTCTTTACTTTCTATATAAAAATATGCAATGATGGAGATGGAGTACTTGGGATCAGCCGAATTCTAAAACTACGGAACCAACTCCTTTCACAACGGAGAAAGAAGATCTGGAGCAAGGACCCTAACAGTTTGGAAGATATCTTGAGAAAAGGTTTTAGCACCGGTGTATCCTATATGTACTCTAGTTTATTCGAAGTATCCCAATGGTGTAAGGCTGTCGACTTCTTGGGAAAAAAAATCACTTTGATCTCTTGTTTCGGAGAAATAAGTGGCTCCCGAGGAATGGAAAGAAACATATTCTATTTGATCTCGAAGTCCGTGAAGGACACAGGATTCAAGCCTGGATGGGGGATCACTTGTAGGAATGACATAATGCTAATCCATTTTCTACGCAGCCAAGGAATCGTAGTAAGATAGACAATAGGCTGAGAACGATTGGCTAGGTCGTTCGGAATCGATTCTTTCTCGATCAGAATAGTGGAATGGAAAGCACTACAAGAAAGATATACTTTTTTTCAAATTGCCCCGCGGTTCATAAAGTTTTTCGAAATTCTCTTATCTTTTTTTTTTTAGTGGGGAGGTTCGGGAAGGGAGCGAGACCAAGAAGAAGAAGAGGCAAGGGCAAGAAGATCAGAAGCTAATCCTTGTCCGGGAAAGGCGTATTAGAAAGGATGTCCCCCCATAAGAGCGTACGCACCTTACTCGACTAGAAGAGGACCAATCCGAAGGGGTCCTAACAAGGTCGGGGAGTTCTGTCCGTCTACTTTCTTAATATGGAACTGGGATTGAGACTTTCACTTTCATGCTAGGAGTTGAAGATGGACTAAGCTGTTCCCCCAAGAGCAGTCCAATCTTAACGCTTAACGTCAGTAGCTCCTCGAATTCCCGAGGCCGACCCGTAACACCTTCTACTTACTATGAACTAGGATCAACTCATAACATAAACTCAAAGACGCCAGAAAAGCACATTTAACGCGATTCATCAGGTTGTTCAGAGGCTCAGGCTTTGGATTAAATCATAAATGCACCTCAACCGAAGGTACTGCAAAAAAGGAGTCTAGTTTCATCTTCGAGATTCCCTGACTGTAAGGCATCCCAAGGAGCGTGAAGGATTTGAAGCTGAGTAGCCCGATAGCACAGGCAAATTGATTTGTTCAATTTGGCCCATCCATCTTTTTGCGATTTAAATTGAATAAGTAAAATAAAAGTAAGTAAAAAAAAAGGCTATAACCTCTTCCTGCTCTTCCCAAGCAGCAAGAACAAGAGGGGATCTTGCCGATTCTGATTAACTTGCGAAAAACAGGGAAAACTAAATCACATCTTCCTCTTAATTAAGGGCTCGATAAGCATAAGCCTTTTAGTCCCACAGCTCCTTACAGAACACTTGCTACCGTGGCCTAAAACGCACCTTCGTAGAGGAACGTGCTACTAAAATAAAAGACCGGGGCAAAGGAGCCAAGACAGTAAGACTGTTGCTAGCACGACTTATGGCTTTAAAATCTCTTTCTTCATATATGATACCGTCCGCTTTTCTATCCGAAACTATAGAACAAAAGAAATATAGATATTTCCATGGTAGGAATAGGACAGTTGCACTAAGGAATAGAGCTAGGGATTTGATAAAGGTGATAGGACAGGGTTCCAAACCTGCCTTAGTCTCAAATAGGGCGCAAGCTAAGGATATGTATACCTGGGTGAAACTTTTTTTATTGGGTTTATGAGTTGCTTAGGAGTTTGAGCTCTTACTTTTCGTAGTAGTAGTTGCTGGTCTAGTCTATTGGCGAAAGGAAGGTCACCGCTGCTTTTGCCTGATTGTCTGAAGTGAAGTGAAGTAGCCTTCCCGCTTAGCTTTCATTTGACACTGAACCGCTGTTGCTGACTACCACCGGGATGTAACCGCTGCCCTCGGCCCTAACAGCTTATTTACCCCTTAGATGAAAAAGGTCGGACCTTATGCTATTCTATTCTTTTTTCACGTCAGAAATTGCGGTCCGGGTAAAGCTCAACATACACCTTCGGGGGATAGATAAAAAGAGTGAAAAGGTCTTATTGTATTGATTCCCGAAGTGAACTTACCGTGATTGCTTTAGGAGTTTAAGAATGTCGAGATGCAAATAGAGGGGGATTAGCGTTGAGAATTCGAGATTCCAATCTACGAAACAACTGCTGCTTATTCAGGTACTGGCTAATGCTCCTATCGAAGATTCTCGAAACTCTCAATCAACTATGGGACTCCTTTCTGGCAGGGGAGATTCCTTTGATAGTTGTGGAGCTATGTGGCTGGGATGTCCAATCTCTCGATGACAAACGACTCTGTGCTCCGGTGTAATAGCATGTGTACTAGAGGGGCTGAGTATTCATTCCATAAGGGCGGGCTAGCGAGTCAGCCAAGCGATTGTAGATTCTCGGAACATGGATGAAGGTGATCCTCCTAAAGCGCTTGATCAGGTCAATGTCATGGTACGATATTGGGGCTCTTTGGTCTTCCATTCTCCCCCCTTACTCACCTCTCTCTATAAAAAAAGCCTTTCCCCTTTTCATAATAATAAGGTAAGCGTCCAGCTAGAGCTCTTCAACAATCAACTGAGCTCAGGAAGTCAGGTTAAGACGTCGACTTATACAAGGAGGAGATGAAAAAGAATTCCTGTCTTTATAAGTCAATCCCACAAAACTACACTTGTACGCTTGACATGAAAAGTAGAGGCAAGCAGAGTCAAAGGCCGAGCCTCAACCAGCAAAGGGGGACAGCCATGCCAATCCAAGCAGAGCAACTAGAAGCTCACTCTACCTTTATTTCTTTACCTTAGACTTCGTTCTTCAAGGAGACTCATGTGCATTTCCTCTGTTTCTTTCCTTGTGCCTTTAGTTGAAGTATAGGTCGTCGATTCTGATGGGATTTTTCCTTCTGTTGAGTGGTAAAAAAGGGATTTCTCTAGTAGGTAGCGACAAGAGACTACATCAATAGCTGAAACTTGTTTTCGGCTAGGGTAGGCTTGGAGTCATAAGTTCTCTCTTTCCCAACCAAATAAGCACTTTTGCAAAGTTCACCTTCCCGCAGTCAAAACAAGACTTGCGGATAACAATCAGACCTTACCAGGGACAGGGACCAGACTAGAGAGCCTAATTAACATTAACAAAAATTCGGGCTTGCTTTCTCAATTCACATCTATGAGCGACGATTCCTATAATCTCTTGCTCGCTTCGATCGGAGACAGCTTAGGGAAGGGAAGAATGATGGGTCGCTAACAAGGCCCCTAAATGACCGTTCAGAAGGCCTACCCATTTTTTTCCCAATCTGTCACTTGCTCGTCCCTCTCTCATGAAAGATTGTCTCTCCTCTCTGGCTTTCGCAGTCGCTTCTGTTATGGCCCTTGATGCCGATGACTTTGTTTTCAGTTCTTCTTAGGAATGCGATTGATCATTACATTAGGTTTCCGCACCCTTTCGGATATGGCCTGGAATGAAAATCGTTAGTTCTCAAAATCTTGAGAGCCAAAAAAAAGAAAAAGAAAGCCCCGGCTTAACGTGCAAAAGAACGCATTAGAGAAGCCTTTGGCAAAGGAATTGGAACAGGAAGGAAGAAGCTTGAACTAAGCTTTCAACCCGCTAAGACGATCTGTCAACATTGATAGTAACACCCCTGGGCAATAACATCTTTGTTTCACGTATTACCAGAGTCATCCTCTAGGTCTCTCGAGCCTTCTTTGTCATGCTTAGCTCTCAGAATTGGAAGAGAACACAAAACTATCGTTGGTACTTATAACTTCTTTCTATTGAAGGAACTTAGCCTCTGAACGAAGATTTGAAATAGTATAGCTCTCCCTCATCTTTTTTCTACCTTTAGGGTTGGCTCGAACTTCCGAGTAGGATTCACAACAACTAATAAAGAACTAAGGGGGAATAACTCTTAGCTTTGAGAATAGCTTGACGCCTTATCATTTTTAGCGGGATTGACAGACCAACTTGCTTTGAGAAAGTACTAGCTAGCCCTCCTTGGGACATCTGTACTAGCTGTCATCCTTACCTGGGATGGTATGGAAAAGGAAGCATAAAGAACCCTCTTTCGAAAAAGAAAGTCTCAATACGATGGTGAGACAGCTATTTATAGACAAGTCAGAAGATTGAATGTTGAATGGCACCGGGATCATTGGTTGATACTTCTTTGTACAGTGGAATTACGTTATAAAAGATCAAGTCAACCATAGGAGCTTCCAGCTGCACTAGTGGACAGAGAAGGAACGAAAGGAAAGAAACGAACAGATATATTCTTTCTAATTTATTCTCCGAATATGTAGGAAAATACACTGATTCCTCTCTTAACCGAACAGCTACACTGCAAAACTGCTAACACCAGAGCTATTCTTTAAGTTAAAAATGGACCAACCATATAGCTATAGCTGCCTACTTTCTTCTTTAAGCTGGAAACCACGTAGCTACACTGATTGGGCTTCTTCCTTCAATTCACAAATCAATTAATGGGAAGTTTCGGGTAGTCTTCAATAAAGAAGTATGACCTGAGCGACGAACTAGTAACATCCTTTATCACTTAAAAAACACTATAGTCAGAGCTCCATACTCGTAGTTAACTCCCCTCCGCTCAGCGGCTACCAGAAAAAGAACAAGGAAATAGGAGATAGTAAGAAGATTCAGTCTATTCATAACGAAATCTCTAGGCACCTCAGTCCGGACAAAGAAACTCCTTTTCTCAAGGTCTCTAACCCGAGCACAGGAAAGATATCACATACTAACTAAGACAATCTTGGAAACCTCAATTCAAGAGTTCCCACTGCCTGCTGGTTTAGCCATAACACCCATACCTTTAGGGAGTAGGCGTAAACGTAAACAAAGGCTTTCACTACCTTACACTACGGACATTTCCTTCTCTTCTTTGATCTCCGGAGAAGTTCTTGTAGCCGAGGCAGCATCTATAGCTGATGCACTGATTCGAGAAATAAATGGCCTTATAAACAACATTACATAAACTAATGGGACGAAATTGTGATAAGCGAGAGGAACCTTCACCTTTTGGAATAAGGACAATGAAGGTAAGGTATGATTGAGACCTCTAGGTATGGTCCCAGAGGAAGATCAGTCCTATATAACATATACCACATTAGCCCCGCCCAGAAGATATTGAAAGAGGAAGCTGAAAATCCATCTGGTCCCGGTGTTTTTGAATTGGGCATTGAGAAGATGAAATTTTTGATGTCGCTTTCTTCTGGCATGGAAATAAATCTATCATTTTCCTCATCTGTGACCAGAATAACTCCCATCAGCTTGGCCCGTAATCTAGGATTGTCCAACTTGTACAGATTATGAAAATAGGCAACTGTTTCATTCTGAATGTTTTGCTGCCCATAAACTGTTGAGCCCATCATCAAGCCTCAATTGTGATAAACGATTTCTGCTTCTGCGGTTAAGGGTTTGAAGATGGAAAACTTTATATTCCGATCTACTTCCTTAAGTCAATCAACCCGAGACTTTTGACTCCAAAGAATTTCTTTTTGGAGTAGGCATTCATTATAGTATTTGCGTTTCGCACTTCAGCCTCTTCTTTGAGTTTCGCCAGATTGGGCCTGAATGCATTACCAATCTCAATCTGTAAAGCCTGTAAGTCAGACTTTCTTTATCAATATTCAGGTCTTAATCCCCCACCCCCGTACGATTCCATCTTCTTAATTCTTGAGCTGTCCTGCCCAGATTTAGGGAAAGTCTCAGGCTATAAGGCATCGGGGAATGCTTTTGCCAAGCTTTTCTGACCACGTCCACAATAGATGGGTGCCTTAACCAAAATTCATGGAACCAGAAAGGGAGCCTTCGAGGACCAGGGTCTGGGTCAGTCGAGAAAAGGATTTGGATCTTATTTTGCTTTAGCGAGATGATTCACCGTAGTATTACTAAACTTTACTCTCTAATCACCATTAGCGACTATCCGAAAGAACGAGAAAAATTTACATTTAGTGGGAATCCCAGTTGCAGGTCTCTACATTTATGATACAGGGAAAGGATTTTACTTTACCTACAATCCTCCTTTCAATTTGCTTCTGCTGAAACTTCGTTTTCAACCGAGACTAGTGCCTAGTGTCTAAGCCTCTGTCCCAATTTTCTTCCTGTAAAAGAAAGGAAATTCCCACGGGGGAGACTCGGCTTGTTTTCTCTTTCTGCACCTACTTCGTATACTCTTGCTTCAGTTGAAGACTCACTTGCTCTTATACTCTAGTTATCTAGCTATCGCTTTTTCTTCAAAAAAGCTCTTACGTTACGTAAACTTCACTCGCTCTTATGGTGTAGTAGGTCTTACCTTTCTGGATCCGGCCAGCTAATTCAATTGATCTGGTACCAAGGAGTTTACTCTTCTTAGTCTCAGCTTGCTTTCTTGCCTTGATCGGAGTTGAACGTAGAGGGAAGTCGCGTCGTGAGTTAAGTCATAAAGAAGCGAATCGAGATGACAGGACCATTCTCTTCCTTTCGCCAATGCACTCTTTTGTCATTTTTTTTATAACGAAATACTTCATCCATAAACGAGCTTTGAACTAAGCCCCTATGAATTAGTTCTAAGAAAGGAATGCGATAACCAGAGAGAGAAGGCGCAGGCGATGGGCCCCATACATCAGAATGCACAAAGGCTAATGGAATTGAAACAATCAGAAGATTGGAATTCGTAGGTGTTGCCCGTGTTTGGCCAGCTGGGCAGCTAAACCAAGAAGAGAATGAAGAACTAGCAGATGCAGTAAGCAATTGAAGGCGTTCTAGTTTGTTCAATGTAGTCGAAGACCTAACAACCAACAAGACCTCTATAAGCCCTTAGTTGCCAAAGATCAGGAAGCTCTTTGTTATGAAGAAGCCACAAATAAATCAGAGGAGAATCAAGGTCTAAAGCATATATGGGTTGGCTACGGGCGGCACCCTATAGCTATGACATTATGCGTGTGTAGATCCTTGACAACACGGAGGAGTAAAGATGGCATAGCTTTGGCGATCATCACAAAGTTGTCCAACCGATCCAATTTTTTGAGAGACTGACTTTAGGAACCAACATAGCATCATTGAGATAAATAACATTACCAGAACGAGATGATAAAGAGATCGTACCAATGTCTGAGATAGAGAGTGGGGTGTAGGTAAGTACGAGCCTCTCTTAGCCTGCCTTTTATTAAGAGAGATCTTCCTGGGCTAATGCACCTTTGCTCACCTTAAAGTCGGGGAAGAGTGATCCAGTTCTAGCCTTTAAACACCAACCACGCCTTTTAGCTCAGGAGAAGAAGACGGAGGATAGATTCTCAACGGGTAAACCCTTTATTCAATTCAGGGATTTCCTTCCAGTATGCTAGTTCAGGAGCTAGGAAGACGTCCATAGGAGAGAAGCAACCCCCTTATGGAGCTACAAGACCACTAAAGGTATGAGGTTCATTGCCAAAAAGAAACACACTCCCTAGGGAGAGGTCAAGGCCTCACTCTACTACTTAATAAAGGGATGAGTTGTGGAAGGCCAAGAGTCAGATTGCCCCGACCCAACATCGGATTCCTAGGATGGCCGATGCCAATAGGACAGGCTGAACCGGAGGACATGACGAGACCACCATAATGGAATTGAAATTCGACTTCTTCTGTCATCGGCGAAAGCCTTTTTTCAGTTCTTCCCATCAATAAAAAAGAGGAAGAATTCGGAGTGGTGCCCCAGGAACGTCAAGTCCTGCAGCATATCCTGCAAATAGACGAGATCCGCCTCCTCCTCGTCCAAGAGCAAGAGATGGAATTGGACTATCTCTTGGAGAGTGACCCACGCTGGGATCGGCGGAATCCCAGGAAGGTTTGTGAGGAGATCGGTGATCTTTTCCATGATTTCTTGATAAAGAACTAAATAGCTATCGTCATAGTCGGTATCGGGCGAACTTAAGCGTACCAGGTCCCCAGGGAAATCCGACTCTTCCAGGGGGGTGGGACTCGTCGGGTCAGCACTGAGAGAGGCTTCCTGCACAGGGGTGAGCTCTTGAGCAACTTGATTAGATGAAGATGTTGCTTCATCTAATCTGGCTCGCTTGGATTCTGGACCTAGTGAGTGATCTTCCCCCCTTGAGCGTTTGCCCAAGAGCTTTGTGCTTAAGCAAATGGAAAGAGCCAAAATTATAGTCGAGACTGCTACGGTGGTTAAATCCGCGGTCATTCTATTTTCTCTTTTCTTTCTTTTCTACGCTTTGCTTTTTCATTCTCGTCATGCTTTCATTCCAATTCCAAATCGTCATCTGCTTCGATATTTCTCCGGTGTTCTCTCAGAAGTTGCCGGATTTGACGATAGGGATAGTTTCTGTCTTTGGCCACGGCCTCTAAATTCATGATCCCTTCCATATCTTTCTTCGTTCGTAGGGAGGTCAAAAGTTGAAATGAATTGGGATTCCGGAATGGGGGCAATCAGCCCCTTCTTATCTTCCTCCTCAAGTCTTTCGTTGAAAACTCGAAAGAGACTTTTCGCCCACTCGCGTCGCCCGAGTTCTGAAAGAAAGGTAAAACTCTCTTTTTTCTCGTTTTCGGAATGACTGTCACTCAACGGGGTGGAAGTCGAAGGTGGAGAAACCCCCCTTGCTTGGTCTTCTTTCTCCGATTTGGGAGTATAAAACTCCTCGGGCTCAGTGCTCGTTTGGCTTTCGCCTGAGCAATGCCCCTCACCTCAAGAGAGGTTCCCACTGAAGTAGATGCAGACAGGGACGGCGAGCTTGATGTCCCGGAAGCTGGACCCATCATGTTAATAACTGAGTCCATCATACCAGAAAGAAGGCCCATCCCAAGGAGCCAGCCACCCTTCCCATCCAAAGCACCGAGACACAGAGAAAGAGAGGGCCCGCCCCCCCAGAGAGATTCCCGCCTTTGAGGCCATGCAAGAGATCTAAACTACCAAGCCACAGAAAGAAGCAATGGTACACACCGAGAAAGGCAAATAAGATTAGTAATCGAAAAAATAGAATACAAAAAAAGAATTTAGCTTTTCTCGTAAGAAATTAGTAGTAGTATCTTCCCCCCGGGAAGCAGCCATAACTGAGCAGTAATTGACCAAACGAAAACACTTCCTCATAATCCAATCTCTCTTTTGTTTCTTCTGACCGGACCGGATGTTTTAATTTTGCATTTCTCTCTGCGAGTGGTAGAACCTAGTGAACCAGACGTACGACTTCTGAACCCGAAGCTCTTATGCTCGACGACTTAATACAGTTGCTTGAGCGCTCCCTTCTTGATCCTCTTTTTATCCGATTTTGGGTCCTAAGGGTCATGTGGAACCCGAAACTATAGGTCGCATTATGGATTTGAAGTCAAGCGCTCCGCGACTTCGCATAGTGAGGAAATGGTAGCGTGCAGGCAGAAAGATATAGTAAGAGGCGCACTCCTGGGGGCATAAATAGGAAAAGTTTTTGAATCCTAAATACAGGAGGAGCTCCCTCCTATGTTTCCAAGAACAACGGCAAAAGAATGATGTGAAAAAGAGGGAACGGGAAGCGCTTCGCTTAATACCGGATCCCAAAATGGAATCTAGATGAGCTTACGACTTACACTAGAGCAGAAGACCTAAAAATACCCATTTATATTCTATATCAGACGAAGAAAGCCTTCTGTAGCCGGGTCTATCGATTTCCTTTGGTGATTACTAGTATAAAAAATTCCTATATTCCTCTCACTAGGAGTTCTTTTCTTTGAGGTAGGATGGTTCAATCAACCAATATATGGGTAGAATGAAAATGAAATTAGGAGGTACAATGGAACTAGGAATAGGAGGAGGACTAAGACTGGAAGATTCACATCTAAGCAAGAAACCTGAGGGTCTTCCGGAAGAAGAGATGAACTAGAAAACTATTATCTGAGTGCAATGAAAACAGACTTTTCTGAGGGCTGAACGTAGTGAAGGTAGCTTGGTTGGAAAGGTTAAATCAAAAAAGGTGAAATTGTATGTACGTAGTCGCTATAGCTCAACTATTGGAGTGAAAGCTTCGGTTTCGAAAGTAGAGTGAAGGCAGCAAGCATAGGTCCTTCGGTCCATAGGCAGGCGATAGGGATAACATTCATCGTTTAAGCCTTAACCCTCTGAGTTGTGTGCTTCCCCTTCCAGAGCTGGGCTACTACCCTAATAAAGTTATTCCTAGCGTATAGGATTGGACAGATTGATTCTTTCTATAATACTAATAGAGTACCCAATATTAATTTAATAGGCTATATATAATAGAAACTGTATTCAAGATTTTGTATAGGAGCTCAGATTCCAGTCCTTTCGTTAGAGGTAAGCATAGTTGGAATCTCTTCCTGCGGCGAATAAAGGAAGAAAAAGGGCTATCTAATGGATATAATGCAAGCAAGGAATCCTCTTTTTGAGATTAAAGTTAGCTTAGAAGATAAAAAAAAAACTAAGATACTAAGCATGAAATCAGTCGCTAATTTCTATTTAGCAATAAGCCCAGTGAAAGTCCTTCTTTTCTGATTCAAGTAGAAGACCTTTCCTTTTCTATTAGGAGCTCTAAGCGTAGAAGCTGCTCTTAGCTAGAATATAGAGATAAGCTCTGTTTGTCTTCCTGTCTAACTCCCTTTACTTGAGTTGAGTAATTTCCTAGTGATGGTGTAGGACTCTCCCCTAAAGGACTCCTACTCAGCTATTCTCCATTTCCATTAAGACATTAATCTTATCCTTTTTTATAGTTTCATTTTACTATAAAAAGCGATTTCTTTTTGCTAGGATAGTCGCGCTTCCCTGGCCTTTGGACTCATCTTTCTGACTCAGGAATAACGGGAGGGTAAAGTAAGATCTCTTCCGCGCTCGTGCCCCATACCTGTTAAGGTAGGCTAACTTAACCCTTCGCTCTGCCCACTGGGACTAGCCTTTTTTTTGCTTTATCAGACTTCATTGTCATCTTTCCTGCTACGACCATGAGCGCTTCATCAGACTCGCCCGTAATCCTTGCTTTCGTTCGGTTCCGCTCTTTCTGGTGGGTTGGATAGAATATAGGTGTTTGCCAGCGCTTCGGCTTTTGTCAATGCCTGTCCATTTCCTGTTGTGGGCTGGGTTGTCAGGAAGTGAGCCCGAAAGGAAAGGGGCATCCAAACAAAAAAAAAAGAAACCTTCTGGAGAACAAATAAATAAGAGAAGGAATAAAGAGCCGTAAACGAAGAGATCATATGCGAACCACTCTTCCAATCAATCCAACAGAAAAGCAGGCAGCTCAATGTTAACTATAAGTCATGGATTGCCCCACGTGAATATGATGCCCTGAATTAAAAGGGAGGCTAACCCGTTCACTTGGGGGGAACGCAGGCCTAGAACCAGCACAAGGCGACTCCACCATTTCTAGCATTCCTAGTTTCGCGCTTGGTTGAAGATAGAATATAGCTTTCCAAGCGGACTGAAGAAGACCTGGTTGAGTCGGGGACACTTTCACTAAGTAAGGCGGCTATCTAATCCACGGAAAGTAATGAGGATGGTCTAGCCGGTGCCCGGCTTGCTTTTGGAGCAGGAGACGGTGCCAACGGCATCTAGATGCTGGTGAGTGCGGTGCGAATGGAGTGTTAGTCTCGCTGTGTTCCACAGCTTCGCCTCGCCATTTCGCGGGAATGAATGAATCGGCAGAGGCTGATTCCCTTCCTTGGGTAACCCCCCTGGAGCCGCGGATTCGCCTTTGTCTTATTCGTTTTATTATTCATCCTACTAGCCATCAACATCTATTGCTGGGCTTCAGTGATTGAATAGAGGCCTGAAGTGAAGCAAGGAACTGCAAGAATTGACCATAAATCTCCTCTTAGGTAGACTAGAAGGAAGAGTTCGGGATTAAGCTTCCATACCTAATATGTCCATCATCGAATACGCTGCTATTGAAAGGCTCTTGCCGCTGCTGGAAGAAGGGCTATTTCTTTTGATTGAGAGCTGCGAATTGAATCATAGCCCTATAGCAATGCAAAGCAGACTTCCCCCCGTTTCCAGAGTGGGGCAGAGAATTTCTTTTAGCAACATGATTGAGAGATGCTTGAAGTCATAAGAAAGCTAGAACTCCGAGTCGAGTGAAGAAAGAATTCTATTCTTGATAGGCGGAAAGCCAGAAAGAAAAGAATGGCATTTACGCGGTAAGGTAAGAAGCGAGGTGCCGAGTCAGATTCTTTTTGATTTGAGTTCCGGCTCGGGGCTAGAGAAAAGAAAAGCTACTCCTGATTCTTGATAGCACAGGAAAGAGAGCATCCCTACCTCTAATGATTTGTACTTGAACTGACCTCAAGTCCTGTTTTGCTGCTTAAGGAGTGGCCTTCTAGGAGGTTTTCTATTTCGTCTCTGGCTTTTCTTCCTTCCCCCGGGGAAGACTGGGGTGAAGCTCTTGACTGATCCATAGACCCCCTCTTTCTAATTTAGATTTGCGTATAGAACCTTTCGAACCACTTTTTTGGTATATGGGAGGGCCGGGAAGAGTCATTCCTTTATCGATGGGAAAACTCACGAAAACAAGGTTCACCTTGAATCGATATTTGGTTTCAACCACGTCTTCCTCATCTTTATAACCATAAACCATTCTCTCATGTCTTATCTCGTGCCGCTGGAAAGCCAGCTAAGACGGAATGGAATGAATGGATTGACTGACCGACAGGTAGCGATTGGAGTTGGAGCACTGGGTGATCTCTACTAAACCTCGATCGTAGGTCCCTCTGACCAAGCACCCAAACCTGGCACTGTAGATCAAGAAAAGCACGTTCGTAGGGCATTCTGATTACATAAAATCATCTTTTTGGAGCCTTTGCTGCCACTTTCATCCAGCTTGAGCTTGAAATATACATCAAACCCTTGGAAGTCTCGCATGCTTTTTCAAATTCCCTACTCCAGTCTAGTTCACTAGCGCCAATGGACGAAAAGAAAAAGGGTCTGAAAAAGGTGTCGTCGACAAGGAAAGTGGCCCGTTCTACATAGGCAAGCCCTGCTCAAGGCTTCCTTCTAAACTAAGGCACGCTCAATATAAAGAAGCTAGTGACCTCTTTCACTTTCAGCTCATTCAGTATAACTTGCACGAGGTATCACAGTGGGACATGTCTTCTGTCCTTTGGCTAGGTTCTTGGGTCCGGTCGAGCCTCTTTGAAATTACATCCCCGCCTCTCGTCTAACTCGAGTTGCTCCGCTCGGCAGTTAAAGTATCTCGAAAAAAGAAGTCAGATCATAAGGGAAGGTATGGTTAGGAGCAGAAGTTCTCTTTCTAGTGGAAGTAAGAAGAGCAAGGTTAGGACCGCATATAAGAGGGGGTGCGAAAGAATTTAGATTCCCAAAGTTGTCCGGTTGGCATATCAGGTGTAATTTAACCAGCTCGGAAATAGTCGATTTAAAGCTTTTATAGTTATAGGTAAAGCCCTTCGGAAGATAACTGAGAAGAAAAAGAACTGTTCAAAACGTACGAATATACGAGTGAATTGAAGCTAAGACGTGACAAAAGCGCTTTTGTCAAACCGAGTGTTCACAGCGCCCTTTACTTTGCACTAAGTTTATTTCTAAAGGATCACCCTAGCTTCTATTGCTCTACCAGCATTCCCGCTGTCATGCTTTCGCTGGCTCGAGCCCATTAAAAAATGTCAGAAGTTGGAGTCAGACTGCTCATAAAAGCCGATTAGCTTGCACGGGATGTTTGATCAGTTGGACCTTTTGTACTAATTTCCCCCAGTTCTATGAAGGGTTCCCCAATCCCGACAACAGCTCCAGCCGAGAGCAATGGCGAATGTGTCCAACTTTCTCTCTACTTGATACCTATAAAAGTACCATTTTCGGAGGCTTTTCAGTTTGATCGTGCCTCCTTCTACGAAAATCCTGCCGCATTTTCTAAAGAAATGATCTTTCTCGATCCGCAAAGAAAGAAGGCTTGTGCAAGTGAGCGAGACCCTCCTGTTCCTTGAGCCTTTGCCGGTTTCCGTCTTTCATTCAGAAATGAGGCTCCTACCTAACCAAGAAATGAAAGAAACCAGTAATTGCCTCAACCACTTGACACGAGACTTTTCCTTCCGAGATAGGAGTTAAGAGCTTCAGGCAGTACCACAGCCCTAGGCGCACTATCATAGGTAGCACAGGTCACAGCAAGACTTCAATCTCTCGATCCAGGCAAGCGAAGTTTGTCCTGCGATATGCCGCAGGCTAGGATTACAGGTTGAAAAGGAGGGATTTGTCCCGGAAGAAAAGAAGTGGCATTTCCTTTCCGCTTACTACCAATCACAGAGGTACCTCACTCTATCTGCTGTTGGGCTTTCTGGTGAGATAGGAATTGGTAACAACATAGCTATTATTTCAATGCTCTGGGAATTGGGCACTGAAGCCCTACCCTAAAGGAGAAGGAGAGTAGGTTCGCTAAGCGAAGGCACTTTCACGAGGTAAACTGATTGTATGGGCTCTATCATGCTGGCAAGGGCATGAAGGAGAAATCCTCTAACTTTTCTTAAGGCAGCCTATTGAATCAGAAATGCAAGAGAGAGGGCCCAGAGAGAGTTCGCTAATGTAGGAGTGTGCTGCCTAGCAAAGTAGTACTCTTAGCAACTAGCTTTACTGAAAGCCTTAGTAAGTCAGTCTAGCAACTTCCTCTTAACTAAAGAGGTAGGTTGGTTAGGTTTATTGCACCAAAAAGTCGAGGAACTAAGAACGAACAGAAGACGAACGAGATCAAAAAGAAGAAAGAAGTGGAATTAGTCCTAGGCGAAAGGAGAAAAGGATAAGACCAGGCGCATCTGAGATAAGAAAGACAAGAGCTGATTCAATTGCACTAGCACTGGGTTATTGAAAACTTTCCTAATCTTGACCAACGGATACGAGATCAAGGGATATTCCAACTGGTTGAGCTGATACGAGTAGTTAAAAATCCTCGTCTTCATTAAGGAAGGCGGATAAAGAATCTATTTCCTTATTCTGGGCATCGAGGTATGTCTTTGATTCCGCCGGAAGAATGAAAGTGCTCAATCCGATCCCCTGCCTTAGCCTTTGCTTTCCTATTCTCCCCTCTTGGGGAAGATTAGATCCTTAGTCCTCCTTCCCGGGTGCTCTTCTTCCTGCTTCAAGGCAGGTCGGAACCATATTGAATGGGGTTATGGTTCATTGCCCTGGCATCTGTCTTGTACGTTGGTGTTGGGCACGCTTTATTTATTTGAGTGTCCGTGTCCAAAAAGAGATTTGGGTGTGAAGCAGGCTCTAGACCCGCTTCTGGTGCCCCTACAAGCCCAGACCAGTGTGACACCGAAGCTCCTTTCTATGAAAGCCTCGGTCGGAGACCTTTACAGTCACCTCCTTTATCTTTATAGCTTTATCTTTATAGTTAGTGGTTCTATCTTAGTTTCTTTCCATTTTCTTTTTAGATTTTTATTTTGTTTTTTCGACAGTACTGGATTTCGGGGAAAAGAAATCATCTTCTAAGGTCAATGAAAAACTGACTTGATTTGACCCGTTAGATTAGACTCTTCTTGAAATCGGTCAACGTTGAGGACAACAAACTCCTCTACAACATTATCTTACGCAGCAGGAGCGGTATCTAAGCTGACTGAAGGGCTTTTGCCCAGTCCAGTGACATCTAAGTTGACTGGCCGGAATTCACTGCTCGAAAGCAGAGAATAGATTAGACTAGCGGATCGCTTTCCTTAGGTTGAGTTGACAGCTTCGCTAGAGATTCTTTTTTTAGGGCTGCTAGAATGCGGTTTGTAGTTACACTAATCAAAGTGTTGAAAAAGATGCCTTTTCAGGTTCCAGTCTTCTTCACTGGATTCAACTTAGGTGGAGTAGGAGTGGAGCTTTCCCCCTTATGTTATGGAGTTTCTTCCTCTCATTTTGTAGAGTTGGGGAGGGAAAATCAAGATAAATTACTAAGTTCTTACCGAAATCTTATTCTGCCTGCTTTGAATAGCGTGGGCCTTCCTTGCCGCGGATTATGATCTTTTGATCGGTCAAAGCTAGCAAAGGAACCCCAGTTCCTATCGTTTTATGATCGTAGACCATGTCAGTTGATCTACCGGCTAGTTCCCAAACGTTATTAATAAAATATTTCATTTCTTGAAATCGAATACGCCTTCTGAACTACTCCATTCCATGGTTAGGATCTGTCCTTCTAACTCAAATATCATAAGAGAAGAAGGGAGAGTCAAAGAAGAAGTTCAAGTACTTTCTCGCCTTATCAAGGACAAAAATACGCTGTTTCCTCAAACTAGTCTTTTTTCTCGATTCTCTATGAGTGGAAATCGGGTTTAGGCCCATTTGACGTCTCTAAAACTTTTTTTAGATTGGATCCGCATCCTAGCTTGAGAGTGTTGCTTTCTTGACCAGTCGTGAGATTAGGCGTTTAGAGATCGACACTGAGTTAGTAAAGAACTGGGAATCGCTAAAGTGCTGCTTTCTTCTTTTCCAGAGGATTAGAATACCCCTTGAATTGAGTTCTCCTTTTGAAAAGAGAAGTGGAAGCTCTTTCTAGTAGTCTATTCTGCCCTGCTGTTCCTTCTGGCCTCCCCCTTAGCTGAGAAGCTGCTTAAATGAAGGTATCACACGTGGATATCTAAAAGAATGCGATAGAACACCTTTTCTGACATCAGGAGAATCAAGCTTCAAGCCAATCGGTCGGGTACGGGTAAGGCAAGGGCATGGATGAGTGAACTCGATGCTAAAAGAGAAGGCTGCCTCCTTTCAAAGAATTGTTGAAGCTGCCGGGCATCTACGTAGGACCTGTTGCGAAGTATTCCCAACCATAAAAAGAAAAGCCAAACAGTGCAGCTCCTACTCCTAAAATAAAAGGCAAAGGGAATAGAGCGATTGTTCCAATCAGAGAAGCCTGCCCCGACTGTGCATCGAGAAGTTCGTCTAAGCATGAGTTTATGTGGGAACGTCGATTCCATCTCTAGCGTAGCGTGGATAGATAAGCCCGAAGCTAGTCTTTTTCGTTATGATGGATGGATTAGATTCTGCAAGAAAAGGCTCTTATTTTCAGCTCCGCTACTAAACTCACTTGGGGAAAGCAACTAGGTCTCACGAAGGGGGTAGGACAGAAACTCATTTTTTCCCATCGAGAAAAAAAAACCTAAGCGAGACAAGAAGGGGAGCTATTCCCTTAGTGACAGTAGCATCTTTCTTCCTGGTAAAGAACCAGCAATTTATCTACTATTAATATAAAGAAAAGAAGAATGAAGAAATACCCTCTACGAATGAGCAGAAAGCGAGACTGCGGACATCGATTACATAACGAAAATCACCATAGAAACCTCTCTTATAGGCGTACAGACAAATACAAAGAGGGTCCCATAGATCAGGATATAGGTTGAGAAGCACTACGAAGGACTACCGGCAAAAGAGTAAATCATCGATCGACTCAATTCCTTCTGGTCTAGAAAGAGAGGCGCTGAAGTAACTGGCAATAGTGCAGAAAAAAGCTTTACCCAATGATACGAATGTGGAAAGATCAAGATGTGAGAATCATGTAGATAGATTGGCTTATTGCGTGTAGCAGTACTTTCTTTAAGCTTTAAGGGGTTGAGCCTCAGAATGGCCTTGCTCCCTCCGCTGGAAAGAAGAAGACCTAAAAGTGATATCTGTAGGCCGACCTTGGGATTGATACGCTTCGACTTAGCCGGCTAATGCACTCTCTTGATCCAATGCTCAATCTTTCGCTCAAATGGCCTCAAGCTGTTCCCAACAGATCTTGTGAGTTGTGAGACATCTTTGAAAGCACTTTCTCTTTCCCTACTCACTTTGAAAAGGCTAAGCAAGTAAGTGGAACCCAACCTTGGATAGTGCTCTCTTGTCAGTACAGCTGTTTAGATTCTCTCCTCCCTATAGAGCTAGAAAGAAAGGCAGGTAGTCAGAGCGTTAAGGCTTAAGAGTCTGATGAAAACCCACTATAAGGCACTGAACCTAGGAAGAGAACTCTCTACTCTAAGTGGATAAGACCTTTCCAGAGCACATGACTGAGCATATAAGAAAGACTCAATGAAACTTCTATGTGTAAAAAGCTTTCCAGGGTATACTTTACTTTCTAGTTGGAATGGGATCCTAACAATTCTAAGACAGGATATATCCCCACCTACTCTCTATTGAAGTTATTAAAGTTCTATGCATATTAGATCTCGCAATAGGCCCAAGTGGAATAAAAGCCTTTCTCACGGTCCTCTTTACTTCTAAGTCTCTAGTATTCCCTTACCCTGTCCCTAGAACAAGGATGTCATTCTAATAGTTTAGAAAAAATGAGTCCAAAGGTCTCTCTCTATAGAGGAAAAGAGGTAACTACAAATATAGCACTAAAGATCTAGCACATTCTCTCTTACCACTAGCTCCTACTAGTTCCTTGCTCTTTGCATTAGAATGGACAAGCTTATCTTGCTCAGTTAGGTAGATGGATAAGTGTAATCTAACTCAGAAAGGGGCAATGGAAGTTAACCTTTGATCAGAGAACTTGCTTGGCTAGAAAAGTATGTGTAACTAGCCTGATTAGCCTATTAAATTAGATAAGACAATCTCTAGGGCTAAGCGTATGGATCTGACTGGATAGCCTAGTCTTAGAAATAAGGATTCTTTAGTAAAAGTTTTACTGCCATCCCGCTGGTAAAGTACTGGAAGCTATATGAGAAAAAGGGTTGTATCCTTTCATTCTTATCTATCTGAATTGTCTCCTTATTATGCTATGGAAGTTCTTGAAAAAGGTAGAAAGAGTAGTAGTAGTAGTAGTATGACTGTGAAGCAGCTTTTTGATTGAGTCAAGAGAATAGGAAAGATAACAAGCTTATAGAGAGATATCATTGCTTCTTTTTCTGTGGAATCTCTCACTTACCTAGGAAATGAAACCCTATAGGTGAAGGATGCTTGGTAAGAAGAACTCATGTCCTCAACTCCAAGACTTTTTATTTTACCATTATTCCCTTTTAGATAGAGTGTTAGTAGCTTTCCCTTTTTCTATCTTCTATTGTTTTTCATGTAACTGGGAAGACTAGCGAGACAGACTCAACAAAGGGGAGAAAGGAAATAGATTCAATAAATACCTTAGCCACTCCCTAATAAGAGAGAAGGTGGCAGCTATATAGAGATAAGAGGGCATGTAGTTGATATCTAAGAATCCTTGTGTCTAAGTGAAAGGTATGCTTCTGTCTCAATAGTATCCAAGCAGAGTGTAGTAAAGAAGAAAGATGGTAAAGTAGGGCTGAGAAGTTCATTGAGAGTCGACCCTTTCTATCACTTCACGTAAGTAGAGAACACTTTGATTATACCCAGTGGATCTATTCGAATCAACAAGTAAGTAGCTAAGCTTGTGTACTCTCAAATTCAAATAGAGAAGGGATATATAGATATTGGAGCGTAGGTAAGGCCCTTATATGATCTGTCTTCCCAAAGATGTAAGCCCTATAGCACAGAGGAATGTAGGAGGGCTTCAAAAAACTCTTTCCTTTGGACTTTAACCCTCCGTCAGTTCTGCTTCTATCGTTCGTGCCGCATAGCCAACGGCTCACTTCACTCTCTTTCGAGTTGGATAAGACTAAGGCTGACGGGGAGGGGGGATAAGGAGAGCGTCTAGCCTTTAGCATTCGATTTGGATGTGAAACCGTTACCTTCTTGATGAGTTACGAGATCGGAGTAAGAGCATCATAGAAGAGAAGAGTAACTGAACCAAAACGGGAAAGCTAGCCTTTAAACAAACAAAGAAAAAGAGGATCCACTTCAAAAAAGAAAGAACGCCAACGCATTCTTTTTTATTAAGGAAAATAAAGATTTTTGCGTCTACATGAGGAAGAGAAAACCCGAGGCATAAGAAAAGACATAATGCAAGAGCTGCTCCCGCATCATAGTATGAGGTATGAATCCGATTAACATATCGTACAGCTTTGAGAAGATCTTCTAAGATGGTAAAATACCTAAATAAGAAAGTGATTCTGTAAGTGCTATACTAAGCAAAATAGCTGCGAAATAAGTAGCTGACGCTTTAACTAGCTTTTTCCTTTTGACTTCTAAAGGATCAAATTGAGGTTCCTCTGTAAATAATGGCAGCTCGATTGAGCGGTTCCCCGCATTCACAGGGCAGGGACTGCAGTCTTGATGAATTGAACAGAGATTGTTGATGAAGGTGTCCTGTACCACACTTTGAAGAAGTCCAAAATCTGGTGAGCATAGGCTAGGAGGGTTAAGAATCACTAATTCAGGAGCATGCAGCCAAAAAAGAGAAAAACCTAAACTCAGACTCAGACATAGAAGTAAGACAAAGCGTATATCCTTAGCGGATTATAGCATCCGCTAACTTTCATTCCTTGATTCGAGTTAGCGGATATTGCCCTATGACGCCCGGAACCGAAGCGAGGATCTCATGCTATCATTGAACGGCTACCGAACCGCCATACTCAGGTAAGCGGTCTTCGTTCCAAGTACATCAAGACCCCATAGCTACTTAGGGCCGCAACGCAATAAGGCTTTTCGCTCTAGTTGGGCAATGCAAGGAGGCCTTTTTCGCCATTCTTTCTAAATGAGAAAGTCTTCTTACGGTAATCGATGAGAGGATAATTTATTCACATAAACATATGACTGCCCCTCAATCGCCAGGTGGCTCGCTCCAAGTGCATGAGTTGCTTTGCTGGCTGGCGTAATTATACGAAACGGCCTCTTTCAGTGGTTCTTGCTTTCTCTTGAAAGCTGATCTGGTGCTGTCTCCTTCCTTCAGTTTGTTCTGATTACGATGACGGATACTCCATTCCGCCTATACAACTACCTTGCTTGGTAGTTCAAAATGGAAGTCTAGGTATCTGCTTAAGTGGTCTGCTCGTACCGTTCAAAAAAAAAAGAGCTGCGCTGACAGGCGCTACCACGCTTCTCTCGCCTTGCGAGAGTGGAGACATTGATTTCAAAGGATAAATCGGAAAAATCGATGTCGCAAGATCGGTTGTTTAGCCTATTTATTCACTGGAGGAAAGGCGGTTCAATGCTTTTTGAGGGAAAAGCAGGCACAGCTCACGCACGGCACAAGCGGCAAGGAACTTTCCAATCAAATCGATCCCAGACCCAATAATCCATTTCTTTAATTCAAGCTTAAAGCCAAGGCGAGAAAGACCGAGTGAAAGGCATAGTAGATCGAATCGACTCCTGCTTATTACTTTCTCTTTTTTTCTTGGAGTTTCCCATAGACCATCTTCCGCACTCTCCATTATAACATTCTTCGTATGCTTTTTACTGCTAAAATAAATTTCCTCTACCCCACTCAAAACCACCCATGCCGATAGGAGCAACTCGTCCAAGTCAAGCCCCGGGCACCATCGATGCAAGAACATCGCGGTCTTCCATACCCAATATTGTCCCTTCTCCAAAACTTTGTTCTCTTCACATTCAAAATGAATCCAAATCAAACCTTTTTTTAGAGCAGAAAGAGAGATCTTACCAGTCAAGCTCCATGCCTTGGAGCACCACTCTCTAATCTCAAGGAGAGTAGGCCTCCTATCACCGAATCGTGATATCAAAGAAAATCTGTATCTGCTGTTTGCTAGCAGCAGACTCTCCTCCTCCCACTCAACAAAGGGAATACCATCTGAGTCTATTTGTGTGGAGGTCAGCTTCACAAACTCTTCTCTTTCTCAAGTAGGCCGCTTTCAGTCCTCTCATTGGTAGTGGGAGTGCGGGGGCAAGTTTTTATTGGGTTGGGTGAACGACTGGTATGGTTAGATAGTTTCTGGCTTTCAAGGCATTCTTAAGCCCGGGATGGAGGAAAGCCAAGCTGCGGTTAGAAATAAAAAGAATCGTCCGCTCTCCTAGTTGCTAAAGAATCCGGAGCTCTATACGCAGCTCTTTCCTCTTTACTACTCCACTTTGTTGATGCAACGAACTCTTTCTATTCCACTCGCCAACAGCCTCCCGTAAAAAAGTATACGTAACTCGCCTCGCATCCTCCCCTTACCCTTATAACAAGTACTGGGCGCATCACGCTATCTCCAACTGACGGCTTTATGGCTAGGCCCCTTGCTCACTGCCTTCTTGGCTTAGGAGTAGGAGTGCAAATAGGAGTTAAGCTTTAATCAATTCCATAAAGCAGCAGCAGCATTCTCTTTAGCATCCTAGCAAGGAGCTTACCTTCTTGCCCTGGAACTAGTCTAGGAAAGTTACATATTCTAAGAGTCGAATCCCTTGTTTGGCTGTTAGCAAGTCAATTCCTTTACCTAGCGGGAGGGCCGTTTTGCCAAGAGTGGCATTTCGTCTCGGTAGCGAGCCTGTTGTCGGCCTGGATAGGGAAAATTTCCACTACCGTAACTGCTTGACTGCATTACTTTCTTACATTCTGACTTTACTCCTCGAATGTGATCCCAACTGCTCGTAGTCATAGTCAAAGCTCGGGCTGAGGCTTCTTCACCCGGCCGGGCTTCACTTCAAAGTCAGAGTCGGAACTATTGAATTGAACCTCTTCCACTCGGGAAAGCTGCAGTCCTTCCTTACCTTTCATGGGATGAGACTGCCCCACTCTCTTGATTGCTGTCTGGCTTTGTTGGTTGCTTTCTTCTAGCTGGAAAGAGTGCTGGAAGAGCCCTCCCCGTCTGAAGAGAAGAGATCCCTACTCTCGCTTTGTTAATTGGCCTTTTGTGCCTGTTATGATCTCTCTTCGTCTTTGACTTCGTCCGTCCTATTCATATATCAAGATCAGGGGATCAAGAATCCAGTACTAATGTTCAATCCTTGTCTCTTTCCGTGTGTGCCAGCTTTCTTGAAGGGCTAAGGGAGATCCTTTTCTTTTAATCCTTCTGTTTTTCATTGTCTTTTTCTCTGCTTCTTGCCATTCCGCTTCTCTGCCTCTGGTTGAGTGGCATGGCATTCTTCTCCTGGAATGGAACAAAATAAGGGCTTTCCCGCCCGGGAAAGGGATATTCCGCACATGCTTGCTTTAGTTGAGCTGGATCTTAGAAAGCACCTAAGTGTTGGACATTTGCATGATACAGGTAAACCATAGCCTAGAAAGAAGCAGGCAAATTGCTCTAGATTAAAAAAGAACCTACCTCGGAAATTTCGAAAACTATTACTGCACACACATAGAATGCTTCGGTGTGGCCCAAACCTAGGCTGTGACGCTTCCTGTTGAGTAAACAATTAAAACTTGAAGTTCGTACTTTATTTAATATTTAATTTAGGACGAGAAAGACAATTATAAAGAATGGGACTTTAAGCAACTTTTTTAGATTAGATTCTTTAATATAGCATCAACATAACAATAACATTATAAAGCGATATAGACATTTATCCCATCCATCAACCGAGAAAAACACCTGCGTTACACGCGCGCTTCTTTATTCAAAACAAAAAGAAATTATGAAATGAACCCACATATAAAATAAAAGTGGGCTGGTCTGCTCATTATTTGTGTTCGTACATTTATTCATTATTGCAATACAAATAACACCTCCACTATACTAGTGATGGAGGGGATTCGCGCCGGATGGAACAAGGCGCTTCGAACCATATACTACTGGTGCTGGAATGAAACGCAGCCTCGGAACAGAATTATGCTGCTTGCTGGGCCCTGATGGTGGAACTGGCATTTTTGAGGGGAAGAAAGCGGCCCCCGGCAGAGTGGGCAGCATCGCTTTCCCTCGTGTAGCTATGATGCCATTCAGAAACAACCCAAGAAAAAGAAAAAACAGTATTTCGCATATTATTGCCATCACTGGAAAAAAAGATTGAGCTGTAGGCATCAAGGTAAGGGACCGAGATTATATACTGCTGCAGAAACGGAATCAAAGGGATTGGTTGGAAGATAAAACAAGCATGATTGCCCGAGTGGTTGGAAAATAAAGAAAGAATGATTAACTGGTTGCAGGTCCCTTGGATCATGGGCCAGAGCTACTTGGGTAGAGACCGCTGAATTTGGACAGACCGAGGCTAGAATATGGACTTAGGCCTTTTGATGGCTGTCATTTTATGGGCTATTTCCATTTTTCAGGATTTCATATGAGGAGCCGCCTTGACAAAAGCCTTGACAAAAGCATCGATTAAAGCCTTGTAGATCGAAGTATGCAAAAGGGTCTAAGGGGTTCGATTACTCATTTTTGTCCCTACAACTCTTGTCAATGAATAGCAAGGAAGTATTGATAGGGAGGGTTTTACACCAGAAAAGAAATGGAAAGAAAGAGCTCCAGGAAATTCCTCAACTCTTCTAAAGTATAGAGATCAAAGAGTTTTTGGGCTTCTTGATAAGACATAAACATATCTATAAAATGAGTCCATAACTTTAATTTCAATTATATCATTATATATGATTTGGCCCTTTCTCCTTTATATAGGATATTGAGTGAACCAATCTAGTCCAATCCCAAACGGTTCTAGATATTCTGGAGGTGGAGCTTGTTGAGGAGGGAGGAGCTTCCCAAGATGATGTGATGGGTGAGGTCAATTCACGTGGCCTAGCCTAGTCTCTGCAAAGCAGCAAACAAAGCCCACTCCGCCCAATATCAAGCAACCGTCATGTCCAAGCCGAAAGACCTCTCTAAAGTAGGTCCAGGCCCAGAAAAGCAGTCCAATCGTTTGGCTTTGGCCTTGGTATCCAAGGAACATCACGTGGATGCGAGGGTGGATTCCTCAGTAAGCCTGGTCAAGTCCAGCTCATCAACAACATCTTCTTCCCCCCTCTCTGTCGTTCCCACAGGTAACCCTAACACAGCGCCATCTCATGGAAAACAACCAGCTCCATTTTCAGAATCCAAGCTTCCCCTTCCTTCGCTCCCCCCATTTCTTTTACTGGCGGGCTTCATTTCGTAAGCGTAAACTATATAAATAGAGCCATTCTATGAAGGGTAAGCGAAAAAAGTTAGTGCCTTGACCCGATTCTCTATTCAATTCATCCCTATCCCTATACGAGTTGATGTCAGGTCAGGTGGAACCCTGAACTCCATAGTTCTTTTGGAATGAGCACACCACACGGAACGGGTCTACCTGGCTTCGAATACCACTTCCCCTCTGGATCGCTAGACCACGGACCTGAGAGGCGAATCCCTTGAATTCTCTCAACCTCGTGATCGTAGTTCCCAATTTTATGACTATGAAACGGTCTCTGTCAGCCTTACCAGCTGTCCGAGATGAGCGTCCAAACCGAATCGATCTTTTTGCCCCCCTCAGCTATCCCTTTCCGTCTTCGTTTAGCAGCGAACTCAAGGATGGATGTATGAGCCGAAAAGGAGGTATCCATAGATACCAACCAAACTAGCTAGTCAGGGAAGGTAGGTAAGTAAGAGGCGGATCTAGGGAGTCTTTACTTCTTCGACTTCTTATTCATAGTTGATCCCAACCTCCACCAGCAAGCAGCACCGGAGTGAATCGTAACGTTTCGATCTGGGGGTAAGGACTCGTCAAGAGACGAAACGTAGCTAATGCTGTTTGATCACCGTCACGAGATTTGTTTGCAGCTACTATAGCTAATCAATCTCCTGCTTTCATTCCGTTTGATTGAAGACTGGAATGCGATCTGAGAGCGGATCTAGGAATACCCTGGTAGTGGTAGTTGGGTTGGTGAAATCCGATAATCGATTGGCTTTAGAAAGGCTTTCCCAACCTAGACATTGTAACTGAAAGTCCTGCCTACTTGTAGGCTTTTTGTAATCCTTGAAAACCTTCTTCTTTTACTGGCAAGAGATTCTAGCAGCTTACCCCTTTCATACCCCACGGAGCGGGAGTACTGGCATTTAAGTCAGGCTGTCTTGCTCTTACTATTCAAGCCCCTCCTTCTGGAAGTAGGAATGTCCCTCTGGTTATTCCATTTAGTAAGTGAGGTCAGGTTGTAACCCGGACCGAAGGTGCTGACTACCAGTTACCGGAAGAGCAATTCCAGAGCGAACATCCCTTCCTTAAAAGAGAATTCTCACTTCTTCATTCCTTAAAGGCTAACGCTAACTTGAGCCTCATTCTCACTACAGGGTACAAAAGATGAAATCATAAAGAAATGATCAATTTCAGGACCTACTCTAGACAGCTTGATAGGCTTCCAATGGCCTTCATGGACCTTTGACATAACTATAACTCACCTAATCAAAAGGAAAAAGATAGAACCAATTCAGCATTAAAGGCTTGGTGCAGGACCAACCGCTGACTCTCATATAATAAAAAAGTTAGTAACCGGGACTATTTCAAAACTTTCACTTTGGCCTTTCGTATAGCTGGAAAAGCTCATCAGCCCGTTTTAGGGAAGGGAGGTCCGATAATTCTTTTTTCTTTCCGAAAAAAAAGCAAAAATGAGAAAACTCAAACTTGCTTCAAAAATTCCCGGGTTTTCGTTCAAACTAGCTGTGGTCCGGAAAATGGAGTCCCGTGAAAAAATCCCGACCAAAAGAATTTTTCCCAATAGATTCACAGTTAGGGACAAGAGGAAAGCATCTTCAGTACTATCAATCTCACCTTCCCCGGCTTCTCCTTGTTCCAGCGGCAAAGGCTGGATCGGAGCATGACATTGGTAGTGAAGGCAACCAATAGCCCATCTTCGGTGCTAGCACCTGGGGAACGAGACGGATCCTATTGTGCTGTGCTTCTAGCCAGCAGACCCTTTCTACTAGATAAATCCTATGGATCCTGACACCTCCTCGCTTAATGTCCCTTTCTTTCTGGGTCAAGAACTGAAGTAGCGGGTGGCCTTGCCCTCTTAAAAGATGGGAATGGCGCTCGGGTCTCGCGGGCACAAGAAAGAAAGTCAGCCCTGCATGCAATAAAAATCCCAAGCCAAGAGCTAATCCGAGTAACTTATAGTAAAGACGCTGGGTATCTTTATTGATACGCTTCCGCACTAGCAAAGCAGGGTGCCAGCCCGGGCTTTTTATTGTATATCAATACTCGACCCTCGCTGACGAGGAAAGAGTGATGGGAAGACCATCTTATATGATTCGATCCAGCTGCTGCTACCTCTCCATTCATTCCTTTTTCCTCTATCGTATCGTGGCAAAAACCACTTCATTTAAAGAAAGAAACTCGAGCCTACCAAGGCCACTTTTAGGTTCACCAATCAACTTAGAGGGACGCCCTTATCAAGAATCAAGACAGCTTTAGAAGCAGAATCCGAGATTGATCCCGACAGGAAGTTAGCGCTCTCAGTTCCTAAAAAGTCAGACTGCCGCTGACATCGCGTCAGAGGAATTGAGACTATGATTGTCGTTCTTTCATTCACTTACTACCCGTACCCGAAAGAAAAGAGGCGAAAAAAGAATCTAAGGCGGATCTACTAGCTTTTCCTTGAAAAAGGCTCTCTCAAGCATTTAAGAGATACAAGAAGAAAGTTCCCCCAGAAAGAAGGACGGGGAAATAGACGGATTTGGAGAGAAAAGACCGTTACCGTTACGTTAAGGGTTGTGATCAAGAGATGCGCATGTGAGGCCGGGTGACACACTTGAAGGTTATTCTATTCAGCTTCGTAGAAGTTATGACTTTTGGATTATTTTGATAGTGATTGGGCTGGAGACTTGGATGATAGAAAAAGTACTACTGGCTTTCTTTTCTATCTTGTAAATACTGCTTTTACATGGAGTTTCAAGAAAGAACCGATTGTGACGCTTTCTACGAAGCTGAGTATGTTGCATCGTGTGCTTGTCATGCAATCTGGCTTAGAAATTGAATAAAGGCAAGGGAAAGATGGGGCATGATGAGGTCCCTCCTGGACCTCTCCAGGGGAGAATAGGTACTAGTACAAGACAAGTCAGCAAAGTGGATATTCAACGTACGTCCAAGAATGGCCTTGCCGCCTCAGCAAGACCGAATTTCAAGTTCAGCCCAAAGTCAATCTATCTTCGGCTATCCAGCAAGCAGCTGGAACCGGATTGCCATACTCATTGGCTTCACGGAACTATCAATACATCTTACACTTATTGGCTAGCTCACGGCCTGCCTACTTGCCATTTGAAAAAGAGCTTCCTACTTACTCGCTTGCCCGGGAAGACAACCAGCTATCCCGCCCCCCTTATCGTTAGAGGTGAAAGAATGGGTTTCCAAGGTCTTCGTTCGAAGGTATTAGATAAGATGGTTCGGGTCCAGGTTCATAGATTGCAAGAGATGGCTCACTGTTCTTATTCTTATACCTAAAAAGGTCGGATCGAGGGACAGAAAGAACTTCATCGATAGCAGCAGTTGGGGTCATTCCATTCATCAAGAGCAGAGGAATCCAGAAACAGGAGCAGGAGAGCTTGGACTTTGGAGCTTCTATTCAGGGCCAGGAGACGAAGAAAGATAAGAAGAGGGTGGCGCTTCCACTGGATTCGATATCAAGAGAGGGAGGGTGGTAGTTCGCCAGGTCTTAGTGAAGGGCTTAGGCAGCTTCCTTTCCTTCTTTCTTTTGATGGTGGCTATTGACCCAATTTATTGCCTTATGGAGCCGTGACTGATGGCTATCAGCTGCTTGCTGGAAGGGAATAGAAAGCTTGGCCTGCTTAGCAGGTGGAGTCGCCCTTCGCCACCAGATGAATAATTAGCAGGAGATGGGGTCTCGATAAGAGGTTTCGAAAGTGCTCTGTTCATTCGCAGGAATGGTCTCGTAGATGGCTTATCTTCCCTCGGATGGAGCTTCTTACCTGTAGTTGGAGATGCAATATATGGCCAGCTAGGGGAGAGATCAGCATCGATAGGACATGGAGATGTGGGCTCAGAAGGGAGTGGAATAGAGGGTCCGAAGGAGAGGGATTAGATGCTGGGAGTTCACTTGCTTACCTTGTCGGGTCACCTGGAGAGGTCGGTCGAAGGTTGCATTGGATTCCAGGACGGAGAAGCAGAGTTTGCTAGTTAGCTTTCCTTCATCACAGGGGAGCAAGCAAAGCTAGTCCCTCCATAAGTCTCGTTTAGTTCATCGTAGGATTTCAGTTATATCAGAAACTAAACCCTAGCCCTAGTTAGTAGTAAGAAGTCATAAGGAATGAAACCGTCACTTGCTACTGTCCCCTCTAATTCCAAATCTCAAGCAAGCTACTGACTAATAATATAAGTTGATCGGACTGAGGCAATTAAATTATTCACCAGAGTATGGGAGGAGTACGGCTTTTCTTATGATTATAGGGCCAATGGTAAACGATTTTTTATTTCTTGGGAGTGAACTAAGCATCGATCGGAACGCCTAGTGCTTAGCCTCTCTTCCTTCCGCTTTGCCCCCTTTCTCAGCTCGTTATTCTGCCTTTGATTTTTGATCGCGACCAAAGGACTTTTTTGATTCTGGAAAAGAAAGAGAACCAATTGCAAAAGAAGTTATTATATACCAATAGCCAACTGATACAACTCTAAGCCCATTAGGCCCGATTTCTATTCTTCGAGCAGCAAATTTGCTTTTAAAGGTACGAAACAAGCGTTTTTGAATTGATGAACGAACCCATCTCTCTTTCTTCTTTAGCTGGAGATCAGGAAAGCCAGAAGCGAAGTTAGTTCTTTCTTCCCCCGCGTAAATTCAATAAAAAAAGAAGTTTTTGACCCGTCCCTGTAAGGACCTCAGGAGGCAGGAGCTATCTTTCTCTGCCATAAAACTAAAACAGAGAGCTCGTAGGCCTTATTCTGCAGATCAAAGATCGACGTAATTCCCCATTCATTCGAAGGGGGATTTGAGTATAGAACAGAGGCATTCTGAGCCGACTACTATGACTACATGCGCATCTAGTGCAGTGGCTTGGAAGCAAGCTACCTTGACCATCTTCCGAAGTTCTAAAAAATATACTGATCAAACGCTTTAGGGGCGGACTGCTCTACATTCAGCCACGCCATAGTGACCCCCGAAGCGATCTTTTTCTAGTTTCGGGTCGAAATCCAGCAGCCAATTGCTGGCTCTTAATACCAAGCCCAGCAAGAAGTTCAATTCTTCCATAACATAACGGGGCGGGGTTGCGCGCGAGCCGAGTGCCGTAGGTGCACAAGAGTACTTCGCGCCACAACCATCTCTTTTTTATAGGTTCTACGGACCGATGCCTGCTGCTTC